ATGAGTAAAATAAATAAAAACAAAAAGCTAAACATTAAATTTAGTCTTGTATCCTTATGATTAGAAAGATGATTTTGATCATCAAATGCAAAAGATATTGGTGTTTTATATCTTATTTTTGCATTACTTTCAGGTTTAATAGCTACAGGCTTTTCTGTGTTAATCAGATTAGAGCTATCTGCGCCTGGAATTCAATTTATAGCTGATAATCAGTTGTACAATAGTATAATAACTGCTCATGCTATTATTATGATATTTTTTATGGTCAAATCAAAAATTTATATGTCAAATATAGAGCCAAAACCTCTGTCAACTCACAAAACTGTTATAAACAACGACTTTGATATTAGTGTGCGTAACGATGATAATAATAATTATGAAACTAATAAAAATTTTAAGCATGAATACGTAAAAGTATTCATAAAAGATCCTTATAATAACAGAGATATAATACTCAAGATAACTAAAAGACAAAAAGGTGTTTATGTTTGAGGTACCTTAGACAATAAAAATGTGTATGTTGGTCATTCTATAAATTTATACAATCGTATTAGTTCCTACTTCATGCCTTCGATACTTAATACTAAGGCACGTAGGGTTTTAAGATATCTTAATAAACATGGTTTCGAGAACATAAATTTAACTGTTTATATTATGGAGATTAAAAGCGATTTATCACAGATAATAGCATTGGAACAATACCTAATTGATACTTTAAAACCAAATTTAAACGTAGATTTAGTAGCTAGTAGTTATGGCTACCATGAACCAATGAGCCAGTAAATACGAGAGAAGTTGCGTAAACTGAGAGGAACACCCATATATGTTTATGAAGCGGAAACTTTATGTTTACTATATATATTTGAGTCAAAGCAACACATGTATAATATGGTAAATATACATCATAAAACCTTAAATGATTGTTTAGATTTAGGTACATTGTATCTAGACCACTTTTTTTTGTCTTTAGATGCTGGCGCAGCCCTTGAAAGCATGAATGTTAAATTATTGACTTTGGATGTAATGAAAAACTTAGTAAAAACCAAACGGGATTTGCATAAAACTAAACATCCTGCGGCAAAAGCTATACTCGCTGAATTTAAAAACGACGCAAGTAAAAATTTAGAATTTAATTCTCTAAACAGTTTAGCTAAGCATCTTAAAGGTGATCGTGTAGTGATTAAAGATTATTTAAAAGGAAATAAATCTGGTTATTATAGGGGTATATGAAGGTTTAGTTACCAATAACACGAAATTTGACATATAAAAGGCATGGCCGGGTAAATAAGAAATTATTTGCTTTCTTTTCACTATATTCTGGGACACCTTTAGAGCTATTAAAACTAGTAATACAAGCTTTCTTTTGTTGAAAAGCACCGGTATGGTACAGTGACATTTTAATAGATTAGGCAATCAGCAGGAAACCAAATACATAAGGGCTATAAAATAGCAATTAAACGCTGTGTAGAGTAGGTTCCTCAGAGACTACACGTGAAATACCTTAATAAGACATACTTAAAGGTAAAGATATAGTCCAACTGTTAGTGAAAATTAATAGATAATAGCATGCCAGCTATGATAGGAGGGTTTGGTAATTTTTTGGTGCCATTGTTAATAGGGGGGGTTGATATGGGATTCCCTAGATTAAACAATATTAGTTATTGGCTATTAATACCAAGTATAGCCTTATTTTTATTTGCTAATGGTATAGAAAACGGAGCAGGTACAGGCTGAACTCTCTATCCACCGCTATCAGGTATACAAAGCCATAGTGGACCTAGTGTAGATCTTGCTATATTCGCTTTACATTTATCTGGAGTAAGCAGTCTATTAGGAGCCATGAATTTCATATCAACTATTCTTAACATGAGATGCCCAGGTATTAGATTACATAAGTTAGCACTATTCGGCTGAGCTGTTGCCATAACAGCTGTATTACTTTTGTTATCTTTACCTGTGCTAGCTGGTGGAATTACTATGATATTAACAGACAGAAACTTCAACACATCTTTTTTTGAAGTAGCTGGTGGTGGCGATCCTATATTATATCAACATCTTTTCTGATTTTTTGGTCATCCAGAGGTTAAATTTGTAGGCCTCTTAACATTGCTGTATGCTGGAACCACTTTGTTACAAAGTTTTAGATACTCCATCGATGCGCAGCATGCGCACCAACACGACATAGTGAAAAAGCTAAAACAAAAAAGTAAATCAGCAGGTAACATTTCATTATGCGGAACAAACACAATGAATGGAACCTCAGAGACTCTACGCAATGAAATTGTAGTAAATTCAGAACATGTAAAACGTACATCAAGACATGTACCTAAACATTTGAAGCTTCTTAATAATGGACAATTAGGTCATTATTTAGCAGGTTTAATTGATGGTGATGGTCATTTTAGTAAAGCTCAACAATTAGTTATAGTATTTAGCTCTCCAGATGCATTTCTTGCTTATTATCTAAAAGAAAAATTAGGTTATTGTAATGTTAGAAAAGTGAAAGATAAAAACGCATATCTTTTAATAGTGTCCAAAAAGGAAGGAATACTAAATGTACTTAACTTAATAAATGGTAAATTAAGGTCAGAAAATAGATTTAATCAAGTAATTGATGATATATTAAATCATGTTAGATATAAGGATATAAATATTAATTTTACTATGAACTTAACCAACGATTTTAACAATCACTGATTAGCAGGTTTTTCTGATGCAGATGCTAGTTTTCAAGTTAAGATTATTAATCGTACTACGAGAAACAAGCCAGAAATAAGATTAAATTATCAAATCGATCAAAAGAATAATATACTATTAACAAAAATAAAGAATTATTTAGGTGGTAATATTGGATATAGAAAATCCCAAGATACTTACTATTATGGTTCTACTAGTTTTGGTTCTGCTAAAAACATTATAGAATATTTTAATCAATTTAATTTACAGTCTAGAAAACATATAAGTTATTTAAGATGAAGAAAAGTTTATACATTAATACAAGATAGAGAACATTTAACAGAGAAAGGCTTAATAAAGATTCTAAAAATAAAGTCCTTAATTAACCATCATGAAGAAAATACTACAATTTAAGATAAAGTCCTAACAAGAATATAAAAGTTTTTGAAAATTAATGGGAACAGACTTTGATTTAAAGTTTATGCTGTTCTATTAATTAAAATATTCGCTACATATTAATAATACCAGGTTTTGGAGCAATTAGTACTACAATATCAGCCAGCTCAAATAAGAGCGTATTTGGTTATCTTGGTATGGTATACGCCATGATGTCCATAGGTGTATTAGGTTTTGTAGTCTGATCGCACCACATGTATAGTGTTGGTCTAGACGTGGATAAAATTGTGTTCACGGTAAAAATCTTGCTGTATGCTGGAAACTCCTGTTTAAGTGGTCCACTCGTATTAATTACGTTAGGTAAAATCTGCTTACAGTATAATAAACTACCAGGACAATCAGCAGGAAACTTTGGTTTTAGTGCAAGTGCTACGGCTGACACTAAAAATACTTATAATAGTTATACTAAACTTTCTCCTATTTCTGAACATGTATCTAAACATAAATCTTACCTTACTGATATTGAGTTTGGTTATTTTTTAACTGGCTTAATAGAAGGGGACGGTTGATTTGGTAAAAAGCAGTTATACATCATTTTTGCTGAAAATGATGTAGCACTAGCTTACTATATCAAAAAACGAATAGGTTATGGTAATGTTTACATACTTAAAAACAAAAAAGCAGTTAGATATATTTGTAAAAATGCAAAAGGTTTATCATACATCTTATCTTTAATTAATGGTAAATTTGTAAGTACACCTAAATATGAACAATTACTTAAACACAATTATGATGTAGATTTTAATTATACCATATTACCACCCTTAAATTGTTTGTCATTAGATAACCATTGGCTGGCGGGCTTTACCCAGGCGGATGGTTGCTTTCATATCAGCGTTATAAAAAGTAAAACACATAAAACGGGATTTAGTGTGAGATTAGAGTTTTCTTTAAAACAAAATGACGTTGTACCTTTAAAACTTCTATATGATACAGTTAAAATGGGTAATATTTCTCAATATAACACCGGCATATGGTGCTACAAAAGTACAGGGTTTAAAACTGCACAGGTTCTAATTAATTATTTTGATATATATAAAGTGTTTGGAGGTAAATATGTAAACTATCTTAAATTCAGAAAAGTGTACATTATGATAACTAATGGTCAACACTTGGAAGTAAAAGGTATAACTAAGATAAAAAGTATTGCAACTAAAGGATCCTCAGAGACAAGTACGCAAGAAGTCTATCTGTAAAAGGACTGACTAAGATACTGTCCAAAATTCAATGACAAGAGCGTATTTCACAGCTGCTACTTTAATTATAGCAGTGCCAACTGGAATTAAAATATTCAGTTGGTTAGCTACATGTTATGGAGGATCTTTTCAGTTAACACCTTTCATGTTATTTGCCTTAGGATTCGTATTTATGTTCACAGTTGGAGGGTTAATAAACCACTTAGCTCTCCCTTTAAAGATTACTATTTGCTGGGAACTTCTAACAATTACATTACTCGTTATCTTAATGATCGCAGTGATAATATGTGATTTTGAACAATCAGCAGGAAACCAACAGATTAAGTTCTCAGTAGGATCCTCAGAGACTATACGTAATCCGTTACATAGCAGTTTACTTGCTATTAATGAAGATAGAGTCCATGAAATAAAATATAAATTAATGCTTCTTGCTACACAGCACACTTTGCGTAATGTGGGGCACAAAAACAATTGTAGGAAATTTAGTAGTAAATATCTAAATAATAAAGAAGACAATATTGATAATTTAAAGCCTATAAATGTTTATAATAATTTTAAAGAAAGTAGAAGTTTAATATTAAAACAAGAAAAAGATAAATTAGGTATATACTGCTTAGTCAATAATGTAAATAAACATACCTATATTGGTAGTTCTATACATTTAGCTAATAGAATGAAAAATTATCTAAATCCTGCTTTTTTAAAGAGTAAACAAAATATTAATATGCCTATCACAAAAGCTTTGCTAAAATATGATACACACAATTTCTCTCTTTGAATTTTAGAATATGTAGATATAAATGACATATCTATTAGAGAAACCTATTATATAACAAGTGTAATGCCCTATTACAATGTATTAAAACAAGGTTATTCTTCTTTGGGTTATGTGCATACAGAAGAAACTAAAAAATTATTATCTGAATTAGCCAAAAACAGGGTACATTCTTTTGAAACTAAAACTTTAATAGCTAGGCGTTTAACAGGAGAGAATAATCCTTTTTATAACAAAAGTCATTCTATTGAAAGTAAAAGGAGAATAATGGAGGCGAGATCCGCGTATTCAGTATATGTATATGATTCTTATAAACATTTACTAGTAATATTTCCATCAGTGTTATACTTGTCAAAGTTAATTAAATGTAATCATTCTACTTTAGTAGAAATAATAAAAGATAACAAATTATTTAGGGGTGAATGGTACATGAGTAATATTCCACATAATATTGAGGATACACCTGTAATAAAGGACATATATTCAGAAGTATGTAAAAAACTTATTGAGGCCTTTAATAATAATAGTCATATAAAAAAAGCTATATTTGTATATGATATAGATATGAACTTTATAAATAAATATGATGGAGTAATGGCAGCAGCTAGATCCTTAAATTTTAGCCATGAAGCTATAAAAAAAAAAGCTTTGGCTAAGGAAGTTTATAATAATTATTATTTTAGCTATGAACGTATAGATAATAGTAATAATACTCTAGTTAAAAAATAAAGCATATTTAGTAGTTGCTTGCTTTATAACACAGCATTAGATTAAAAATTTTGTATTAATAAAAAAGGTATTATATATACTTTAGTTTTCTTTATATTAGTAATATTTTAATGCCATACTTAGTATAGCAATACTAATTTCTTATTTAAAGTTAATGTGAATTTAACTTTAATTGTTTGTTAATTTATAAATTATTCGTAAGTGGTGTTGTTTTAGCTAACGCTTCACTTGATATAGCATTCCACGATACTTACTATGTAGTAGCGCATTTTCATTACGTTTTAAGTATGGGTGCTGTTTTTGCACTATATAGTGCCTGATATTTTTGAATACCTAAGATATTAGGTGTTGACTATAACAGATCTTGGGGAAAAGTACATTTCTGAATCTTATTCATAGGGGTTAATGTTACATTTTTCCCTCAACACTTTCTAGGTCTGCAGGGTATGCCTAGAAGAATAAGTGATTATGCTGATGCTTTTGCAGGTTGAAACTTGATATCTAGTATTGGTTCTATAATAAGTGTGATAGCAACTTTATTGTTCTTACACACATTATATATACAATTGACGGAAGGTAAACCTATAAGAGATTATATTTGACTTAAATCCGCCTATTTTTTCGATTTATTACAAGCTCTTATCATTAGATCATTTGATTCCTTAGAGTGAGCATTAAGTAGCCCACCTAAACCTCATGCTTTCGTAAGTCTGCCTGTACAAAGTGGATTGCCTCTTCGTAAATCTAACAGATTCTGAACTTTTATAATACGAATAAGGGATACTATTTGAACAAAAAAATTTATAAGCAGCTGTTTAATTGTATTTCTTACAAGCATATTAATTAGATATTTTATTTTAATTTATTTGGATGTGAATGTTCTTACAGACATATCTAATATAGTTTCTATATCATACTATGCTTCAATGAGCGTATATATACCTTTAGTTCGCGCAGTTGTATCTGAACTATGTAACCCTGGGGTGTTGATGATGCAGGGTGATCCAGTTGGTGGTGGTGGCGCTGGTACTCGTCGTGGTCATATTAGTATATCTGATATTTGCAACCCCACAGATACTGGACGTGGTTCGGCTAGTGGTACTGGAGCTAGTAACCCCACGGGTGCTGATCCTGGTACTGGTGGTGCTAACAACCCGCCTGCTGCTCGAGACCCTAACACAAAAGGTTTACGTGGTGCTTTGAAGTCAGGTAGAGAACATGGAAATATGCTTATAGATGATCCTAATAACCAAAGACACAAGTATAAACCTGAAGGTCCAAACCAACCTTATATTGGTAATATTGGGCATGTTATAGACGATGAACGCAAAAAAGGTAATAAGAACTTTAGTCGCCATATGTTTGATAAAGATCAAAGCAAATACTTCATGGATTTTTTAAAGCATAAACATCCCGATATATATGACGACTTTCATTACGGTAAAGGCGATGTTCCTACTGTTGATCCAGTGTGATACAGAGTGCCTAATACCAAAAACCTCGCGGATAAATTTAGAAATGCAAAATAAATATATGCTATGATAAATTAATATATTTATAAATAAACAAATACAATAATCTATAATAGAAACAATGAAGAAAAAAATTATTAAGTGACCTATAAACCATGATTATGATGTTGGTTAAGCATGCATGGTGTATACTAGTAAAACGTCATTAGAATGCCAGGTATATATCCTATTTCTATTTAATTAACTAGCCTTTTGTACCTTAGCCTTACATATCGGGTTGTTGCCATATAATATTATAAAAAGCAAGGAGGCAAAATATCTGGTTGTTGTCACTGTATTACGCGGGGTTGGGGCGTAACACCTTGTGTCTATATCTCTTCATATGCTTATAACTAGTATATAACTAAGTATACCTTAATGTTAACACCTAGTTATATATGTTTAACATCTAAATGTAAAAGCATTAAACCATATAAGGCTGGATACAGCTAGCTACACAAGTAAAACTTTAAATTTTTACTCTCTTTTATGCGTATAATTTATATGTATTACCTTATTTTTATATACGCATTTATATAAATACTTATACGATCTATATAATTATGTGTATTTAATTAAATAGATTTAATAATAAAGCAATATTTATTTAATGTTTAATAGTAAGTATATTAAATCATATAATAGTATAATTACTTGCAGGCTAATAAATTAGGCCTAGCAAGTAGCCTGCATATATATCGGAAAATTAATAATATTTTTATTTATCATAAAAATAGAGACCTTAGTTTAATAGGTAGAATGTATGACTCTTAATCATTACGTGGGTTCAAATCCCACAGGTCTTAGCTGGTACGATCATTTTAATATATTAATTTATTCCTTACATGCATACCTACAGACAAACAGTAGTATACGTAAAGTAAAAATAATTCACGCTGGCTTGCTCATACGGCATGCAACGTATGATAAATTAAGTATTTAAAATGGTGTGCAGCTGCGCAGGCCTTAATTTATTAAGGCTGTGTGTAACACGCCAGCCTGCTTACGAAGTTATGCATCTTCTAATGCAAGTAACGCAAATATTAATGATAACAACAAACTTAATAGATAGTAGACAGCACTTTGAATACTGGTTTATTTTCAGATAACTTAACTTATCTGTTAGTAGGTAAATATATATTTTCAAAGTAATCATGACTTACAGTCGAATATTAGTCTGTAAATGTAAGTGAAAAACGATCAGCAAATACAAACGAATATCAGTCTGTATATAAAGGCGGGTGCTTACGAAGTTATGCAGCATATTTATCACACAGGCCTTCATGCGTAGCTATATAAATATTTGAAGCGTAATACCTCCTTTGGTGCATGCACCCCCACTAATCATTCGATATATTTCGTTTAGATTACCCACCTGAGTCTCCCAGGTAGAGCAAAATATTATTAAATTTTGGCCTGCATGTACCACAACGAAGTTAAGCATCATATGTTGGAATATTAGATAAGTATTTGGTCCCTTTTACGCTTATATAATAATAATTAATAATTTGCACATTTTCTATGTTATAGATTTCTATTAAATGTATACACACGTGATAAATGTAGTAGATGTTTGAGGCTTTGCTTATAGAAAGTAAGCATAACACCTAAGTCGGCTAAAACTACATAGCCGGCTATTTATTAAAACTAATACGAAAATTCGTTTTATTGTTAACCTAATTTTTTAATAAGACATATACTTTTTTTGCACACTGCCTGTTAAATTAAGCTATATGGTGTGGTGCTCACAAAGTTATGCTGCGCTACTTGGTAAGCAATCACATTGTTATGTAGCGCAGCTTTAAATGTTAGCAGCAGCTTTACTTCGTAAACAGTACAATGTATCAGCTAGAAACTAGAAATAATAACCCATTGTACTTCTTATGATTGCTTACATAATATAAGCTTACTTTCACTTAGCATGTCATAAGTCATGCAGGTAGTTCGTATTACCATGTATACAGCATTACGAAGTAAAGCATACTTACGGAGTTATGCAAACCAGTCAATAAAAAAATTATACACTTTTTTTACACTATGTTATACTTACCCTCACTGATTTCTATTGTAGAAGTTTTAATAGTAACTGTTCCCGTTTTATTAACTGTAGCATTTGTTACGGTTGCCGAAAGAAAGACTATGGCAAGCATGCAAAGAAGATTAGGCCCCAATATCGTGGGATACTATGGTCTTTTACAAGCATTTGCAGACGCTTTAAAGCTTTTACTGAAAGAATACGTTTCCCCTACGCAAGCTAATTTAGTTTTATTTTTTCTTGGACCTATAATAACGTTAATATTTTCTTTGTTAGGTTTTTCTGTTGTACCTTATGGACCCGGGATGGCTATCTCGGATTTTAATCTGGGTATACTTTATATGTTAGCTGTTTCTTCTTTATCTACGTATGGTATATTATTAGCAGGCTGATCCGCTAATTCTAAATATGCATTCCTAGGATCATTAAGAAGTACAGCTCAATTAATTAGTTATGAGTTAATTTTAAGTTCAGCTATTTTACTTGTAATATTGTTAACAGGTAGTTTAAGTTTAACTGTTAATGTAGAATCTCAAAAAGCAGTATGATACATCGTACCACTATTACCTATATTTATCATATTTTTTATTGGGTCCATAGCAGAAACAAACAGAGCTCCTTTCGATTTAGCCGAGGCTATTGACTAAAAACAATATGATTTGGTCTCGTAAAAGATTGCTATATGCTGGAAAACCTTAATATTATAAGACAATCAGCAGGAAACAAACAGATACTAAGGTATCCTAGTAGAATCTTCAGAGACTACACGCAATCATTAAATACAAATTTATATTGTATTTAATAAAATATAGTCCAACCTTATATGTGAATGTAAAAGTAATATATATATATATTAGAAAACTAGGTTGTGTACAAATAACACTTATAAAATAGGATTTCGTACTTATATCGAACAAAAAATAGGCTATTCTAGTTTGATTAATAGATCTTTTTCTTCCTCTCAATCGTTGGATAATTTATCTACTCCTGTGCCTATAAAAGCTTTTCATAATTTAAATAATAATGAAACGGTTATTTCATATAATAACATATTAAGAAATTAAGCAGGTATAAATTGTTTTGTAAATACTGTAAATAATAGGCGATATATAGGTAGCGCTGCTTGCACTTCGTAAGAATTTATATTTAAGACTTATTGAACATCTTGCAAACAAAAAATCTAATATCGCTTTACAAAATGCTATATTAAAATATGGCTTAAATAAGTTTGAGTTTTGTGTTTACGAATATTTTATTTATCATAGTAAACTGGCAAGTAATAAAGCTTTAACAGACTTAGAAACAAGTTATATTAAAAACATCCCTTTGATAGCTTGTATAATTTTATGAGAACAGCTACAAGTATTGAAGACTATAAACATACAGACGAAGCTAAATTAAAAATGTTAAAAAGATTTGAAAATAAATCTAATCATCCTATGCACGGTAAATCACATAAGGAGGAAACTTTAAAATTGATAAGTAAACCAGGTGAGTTTAACCATATGTTTGGTAAAAAAACATAGTGAAGAAGCAAAGAAAAATATAAGCGATAGATTAAGTAAACATAGAAACGGTGTAGGTATATCTCATTTAAAAAATAATCTAATTAAAAACTTTAAAAATAATGTTAAATTAGCTAAGTATTTAGATATATCTAAAGTTACAGTTGATAAATATTTAAATTCATGCTGGCTTGTGAAACACAAGCCTTGTTTATAAAAAGCAATATAGATTTAAAGTGAATAACTAATAAATAAACTAAAAGGTTTATTTTTCTTATATATATATATATTACACAAGGAATCAGAGTTAGTTAGCGGTTTTATGACAGAACATGCAGCAGTTATTTTTGTTTTTTTCTTTCTAGCTGAGTATGCTAGTATTGTTCTTATTTGTATACTGACAACTATACTTTTTTTAGGCGGCTACATAATTAATTTCATACCCCTCATATACTTATTTAAAGAAATTGATCCCTATTTATATGTTAATATTATAAACTCATATTATGAAACTCTATTATCTGATTCTATAATAGAAGGGATGGTGTATGGGCTTACATTAGGGTTAAAATCCTGTATAATGATATTTATTTTTATATGGGCTAGAGCTTCATTTCCTAGAATACGTTATGATCAATTGATGTCATTTTGTTGAACGATACTTTTACCACTTGTGCTGGCTTTTATTTTCTTATTTCCTTGCATTCTTATTAGCTTTGGTTTAATTCCCAGTAATGTGCATTTATTATAGACTACATAATATTTAACGCATGCATTATACTAGCCACTGCTCATACTCAATCGCCTACGGAGTACTAATTTTGATCTTTTTTTATGCTTACGTAATATCATACTAGGTGATTTTTGCTTGTTAGTATGAAAAAAAATCAACAAAACCTCGCTAGGTTTTGTTGGAGGGGACTATTTTTTAATCAATCATAAAATTAAAATGGATATGATAAAAGGTAAAAAAAAATAAATATAAAGTAAGTATTTTCTAGATCTGTAACAAAAGCTAAGATACGCGTGGCAAAAAATATGCATATATCTTATATCAATCTAGTTAATAAATAAGACATCCACAATATAAAAGCTATATAATCTTACTGCATGTTTGCATGCAACTAATAAGTATCAATAGCTAAGTAAGCTTAAAAAAATATAGATTTCACAGTTCGATATTAATACTACGTACACTTTTTTCGCAAACTTTACTTTACTAGCTTATAGTTTGATGGTTACACCATCGATACATCCTAGTATAATTACTAATATATGTAAATAGTTAATTATATAGGTAATAAAAGTATTATGTGGTAAATTTTTTATATGATGTATGTATAGTGATAATAATACTAATACTATTAATACCATTGGCAGGAGTACTGATTATTACCACGTTAATGCACAATGTCAAACCTGAAGCTCTTACTGACGATATCGATAAAAGAAAATTTAAAGCTGTTAGTGGCGATATCGATAAAGCAAAAATTAAAGCTGTTACTGGCGATAAGGACGAAGATCCAAATGTGAAGGAAGCAATGCTTAATTCTGGTGATTCTTATCTTGCATTTGCAGGTGCGAATTCAGATGTAAGTTATAATAGCGAGTTAGACCACCAATCCCTACCGCTAACACAAACAAAACTTTCAGAAGTAAAAACAGTAAACAAACCACGCATGTTAAAGCCTAATGTGTTAATTATTAAATATATAACTATATGAACCAACATATCCCTTAAATCTACAGCATTGAAAACATCAATATTAGCCTTATTTGTGTCTTTAGTGTTATTTGCATTTTTTGATTTCACTAACAATCAATTTCAATTTGTACAAGAATATCATGAAGTAAATACCTTTAGTTTTTATTTAGGTGTAGATGGTTTATCTATATATTTTGTTTTGTTAACAACAACAATAATGCCTATTGCATTGTTATCTAATTGAACATCTATATCCCACAACTTAAGATCATTTCTTATAACAATATTGTTGTTGGAAACACTACTATTGTGCGTGTTTTTAGTACTAGACATTTTATTGTTTTACATTTTTTTTGAAAGTATATTACCTCCTTTGTTCATACTGATAGGGTCTTTTGGTTCAAGCAATAGGGTAAGAGCTAGTTTTTACCTATTTTTATACACACTTTTGGGTTCTTTATTTTTATTATTATCTATAGTTACAATGTCTTCCATAATTGGAACCACTGATTTTGATGCTTTATATAAAACTAATTTAAACTATTATACTCAATTTTTCTTATTTTGTGGTATTTTTATAGCTTTTGCAGTTAAAACACCAGTTATTTTTTTAAATACTTGACTGTTAAAAGCTCATGTTGAATCACCATTAAGTGGTAGTATAATATTAGCAGGAATAGTTCTTAAATTAAGCTTATATGGTATACTTAGATTAATATTACCTTTATTACCAAAAGCTTGTTTAAATTACACTTATCTCATATATTTGATTGGTGTCATTACTATTATATATGCTAGTATAAGTACATTAAGAACAATAGATGTAAAAGAGCTTATAGCATATTCATCTGTATCACATGCTGCAGTTTACCTTATGGGTGTTTTTAGTAATACGATACAAGGTATAGAAGGAGGGATAACCTTAGGTTTAGCTCATGGTTTTGTGTCATCTGGCTTATTTATTTGTGTAGGAGGTGTTTTATATGATAGATCTTCTACTAGACTAATAACTTATTATCGAGGTATAGCCCAAGTAATGCCCTTGTTCTCTATTGTATTGTTTCTACTTTGTTTGGGTAATTGTGGTGTTCCTCTTACTCTAAATTTTGTAGGTGAATTTTTATCATTATATGGAGCGTTTCAAAAGTCTACAATACTGGGAGCTTTAGCTAGTTCATCTATTATATTTTCTGCTGCTTATAGCATTTACATGTTCAACAGAATAGCTTTTGCTGGATCATATTCGAAATTTTTCAATGTAAATGTTCCCGACCTTAATAAACGTGAATTCTATATTTTATTTACATTGGTTTTATTTACATTAGTTTTAGGTGTATATCCTGCCCCCATATTAGATGGTTTACATTATTCTGTAACTGCTTTAATCTACTTTCCCTGCTTGTTTTAAATTAAAACAAATTTATAGTTTTAACATCTATGTACCATAATTTAACATATACTTTTGCTTATATACTTATATGTTATTATTTAATGCATACTTATATTTATATAATTTATATTTCTATACTATTTACTTATTTAGATGTTATATATTAGCATTTGAGTTATAAATCGTAAGTATTTTATTTACTTATAGTACGTAGTTCTGATGTTACACACTCCTATTACCTGATGTTTCGTACTTCCTATGCTATACATTATATGGTAAAAAAAAAAATAGTGTGTAATATGCCATTAAAATTAATTATATATTTATTAACTATATGGCTTATATATTATATGCTTTATTATCTAGATACATGAATATTACTTATATATAGAAAATGAATTATATTTTTATTGAATTATGCAATATTAATCTGTATAAGCGCTAACCTTAGATTAAATTTGACTACAGCTTATATTTTATACTGCAAATGCAAAATTTAGTTTTTTTCTGTTATATTTTTAAGCTTTGCTGTGTGAGCTTAACTTATGTCATGCCTCAGTGTATATGTTTATGAGTCTATGCTATCGGGTCATTTAGGCATGACAGCAAAAAATACACATAATACATCATTTCTTTTCGAAGTTAGGTATGCTTAGCTTCTGATATTTTAGTTTGTTAAGCATACTTACGAGGTTAATCTATTGAAGCCAAGACTGCATATTACCATCTGGTAAAACAACCAAACTTGCTGCTTAAATATTTTCTTTTATTAATATAATATATCTATGACTGCCTATTTTACCCTAAAAGTATTATACAGTAGCCTATATTATTGGGTAGTGATTTATAGATACTATATATATTATATAAAATATAATAGCAATAAATAGTTAACATGAATATTATCTATTTTTTACTATAATTAATATACTGTAATGTGTTAAATATTAACGCATATTATCCATAGCTGTCTGGTTTGGATGCTTACGAAGTATCGCTACTTCGTAAGCAATTACATCACTACATACGCTTGGTTGCTTTATTAATCTTTTACTGATACTTCGCTGATTCACTACTTAGTGTGGAACCACACTCGATCTTATACAATATTTTCCTTGGTTATACTTAAGAAAAATAATGTAAAACACTCAGTAAGGGAGTATTATATATCTAAGTAGATTAATTAAGCAAGGCATGCATACCCTGCTAGTAGTATAAGAAGTTAACCATTCTTAACTTATTACTAGTTGCTTATACTTTATATACATTTATACGGAGTACAAAGTAGCGCTATTTCGTTGTGGAACATGCATTAAATAAACTAAGCATAAGTAAAACACGATGACTGCTACGCAATACAATACAAAAGATAAAAATAACGGATTGAATATAGTCCTCCAATGTTTAAGTAATCATTGGCAAACACTGAGCAAATTTCAAAAAACACTTGTTATAAATAAGCGTATTTGAAGCGAAATTCACTAAAGCTTTACATATGTTTATCGCATATAGATCATATAAATAGTGAAAACGTTCAACGACTAGAAGGTGAGTATTGCTGACTATAACCTTCCAACTATGCTTGGCATCTTTAAGAGCTTTTTTTATTTTTTGGAATATCATTTTTTTACTGTTTATTAGTTTAATTAATAATAACTACATCTGTATTAATTTTTACCATATGTGTTGGTGTTGACGTTTCAATATTAGCATGCATAACTTATAGTATGCATGTTATGTAATACCGATAAGAAAAACTTAAAGGTTAATTTTAGGGGCAGTATTCAATATACAAGTAAAGCTAAACGGCTAATGATGTCCTTTTTAATATTATATATTGGCTATTTTATATATTAGTATACGTGTCATTATATAATATAAATAAAAATAACGATAATGGTAATCCTTTGAAAAATATCAACAACAATAATATTAGTAGCAATAACATTATTTATAATAACAATAATTTTAATAGTAATATGTGTTATGTTACGAGGCAATCAGTAGCAAAAGAATTGCTATTGTTTCACAGCGACAGAAGTATCATAAGTAAAAAGACACGTCAATTGCTAAATAATAAAGTACAGTATAGTACTGAAGCATGCAAAAAGTTAGATCAGCAAGCATCAAAAAATCATAAATTATTAAAAAGGTTGGCCGCAGAGCATGCGGAGCCGCAAACAGAGATTAAGGCGAATAACTACATAGGTAAACCGCGACATTTTTCTCCATTGAGTGATGAATGGTACAATAGTATCTATACATTTAATATGAATCTGCTTAAAATTTTACCTAGTCTTAATAAGATCCTACTTAGAATAGTAAAAAGTTATTTTAATTTTTACAGCCGCAAGTTGGAAAAAAGTATTAAATCTCGTCGTTTGCGCATTAAAGCTAGAAGGCTATCTATAAACAAGATATTAACTAGCAAACCACAATTGAAACATACAAATGACCAAATAATTATTACCATATATACTTACAATAGACAAAAAATATATTATCTTAACAAACTAAAAAAGATTGCTTCTTTAGATATAATGGATACTCTTTTACCCAATTTTATAAAAGAAAAAATTTTAAAGTCTAACACGCCTCCTGATTTTGTAAATAAGGTAGACTGACCTTCTAACATTAAATTAAAAACAATTAAAAATAAAGGTTTAGATATCTTGGCTTTTAACTCCAAAATAAAACAGCAAGAAAGTAATATATCAATAAATATGGATGCTATTGCACGTGCTAATGCTGCTAATGATTCTATACACATAGATAGAAATGCTGATATATCATATGGTAAGTGTATATATAATGAAAAGTTTTATTCTTTTTATAAGAATTATGCTGCTAAATCTTTACGCGAAGAAATACTATCTATTTATATTAGGCAATTAATACACTTTAATAAGTCTAAATTTGACCAAAGGTTTATTTTACCTTTGGTAGACCTGGTACAAAAAATTTACAATATAAATATTCAGTTTAATATTGTTGATCTTAAGTATATATATCTTAATAGTTATATTTTTTCAGAAACATTAATGACAAAATTAAAAAACAGAAAAAATAATATAATTAAGGTATTAGATAAATCTTTATGATTATTTACAGTACCAGATATGGATAAATTAGCAGTATATAATGATATATATACTCGAGAAAAAAGATTACAAAACTTAAAAGCAAACAGCTTTACTAATAATGAGGCCTTTAATTTAAACACAAATAATGACAGGAAAAATTTACAATTACTATTTAATGATAATAGTGAAACTTTGAAAGTAAATACTATCAATAGCAAGCAAAGCTTAAAGATTAATAGTGATAATGACCTTTTACGTGAGCTTGCTCCGCATCCATGTGATAAGGATGGAGTAGATTCACTATTATCAATAGTATATACCAGCCGAGGTATGGATATATTTAAAAATTATAAAACATCTAAACATGTAAACAACATTTGCAATACTTGCAATGGTATATCTGTTGAAAACCAAAAACAAGCAATCTTTGCACCCACATTTATAAACTTAACATCTTCTGATTATACACATGATAGACAAAAAAAAGTGTTTAAAAATATAAAAAACGTGGACGTAACTGGTATAAGAATTGAGGCAGCAGGAAGATTGACTAAGCGTAATACTGCTGCTAAATCTGTTTTTAAACTTAGATATACTGGTAATATAAAAGATATGGATTCTTCTTATAAAGGATTATCTTCAGTTACTTTAAGAGGTTTTGCAAAATCTAACCTGCAGCATACCAAATCTGAATCTTACATACGTATTGGATCTTATGGTATGAAGGTATGAATCAGTAGTTTTTTACCTAGACATATATATTTATTATTAATATCAACATATATTGTTTATATTAATTCAATTTATAATCATATGTTGTTTATTTTGTTTATAAATACATATATTTATACCTAACAATATATTTATTGACTGATGTATTACTGCATTATGTTTTTCGTATTTACTAATACTTGATTATACGACTTTTATTTTTCTTTTTAGGTTAATAAAAGTTAGAGTAATGTTTACATGCTAGTATACACTTACAACTGTACTTAACTTCGTAAACAGCCATTTGTACGTATGTTGCCTTGCGTTAAAGATAGAAAGTAATTAAAGATGATGAAATAGTCTGAGCCGTCTTGTAAAAGCCGGAAATGTGACATAAACAACTCACATAAAACAAAAACTGATTTAAATACGGTTAAGTATATTAGATATAATCCACGGTTTATTTATTTTTTATTGCTTGCTAACGAAGTTATGCATGCCTACTTCGTAGGGGTATGAGCATCACTTCGTAAGTATGATAGAAATATCAGAAATATATAAAGCTAACTAACAAAAAAATAAAGATAAAAAAAAATAAACGTTTGTGTTGCATGCCTACTTCGTAGGAGTATAATGCTTACAGAATTATGCAATCACATTACAAGCATATAGATATGCAAATATTTACTATTATATTTATAAAACAGATTGCGTTTTAATATACAATTCGCAACAAATCATAAGACAGATTGCGTTTTAATAAACAATTCGCAACAAATCATAAAACCTACAATAACCTTATTTGTTTTGTAGGCACATTAATTTTTATAAATAAAGTTATAACATATATATATATGATAAAAATGAGAATATTCAAGAGTCATCCTTTATTAAAGTTGGTTAATTCATATTTAATAGATTCATCGCAACCATCTAATTTAAGTTTTTTATGAAACTTTGGTTCTTTATTAGCCTTTTGTTTAATAATACAAATAATAACAGGAGTAACATTAGCAATGCATTACAATTCTAATGTTTTAGAAGCGTTTGATTCAGTAGAACATATTATGCGTGATGTTAACAATGGATGATTGATACGATATTTACATTCAAACACAGCTTCCGCATTCTTCTTTACAGTTTATTTCCATATAGGTAGAGGACTATATTATGGATCATATAAAGCTCCTAGAACATTAGTTTGAACTATAGGTACAGTTATATTTATTTTAATGATGGCTACAGCTTTTCTGGGTTACCAACATAGCCCAAAATGATCTAAATACTCATATTGTACGAAGCAATAATAATTTATTACTTCATACAAGTAAAAAGACTTAATATTAAAAATACGTTGAATAGTTAAGCATGTTTAAATGTGAAGTTTAATTTAGATTATAGTCCCACAAGTTTAAATTTCTATGCAATCTTTAGAGAAAAATAGTTTATTAGTTTCAGGTATATATTTAACCTTTATTTTACTAATAAACCTGGACAAGTTATTGAAGTCCTGGGAATAAAGTGGAATAACCCGACAGGGATATTGAAGAAGTGTACAGTATTATCATTTCTTTGGCAATGTTAGTGAAAACGATCAAAGAATTTTTTTTTTAATTATTAATATCATAAATTATAAACAGTTGTAATACATATTATTAGCTGGCGCCAGCAAGTAAAAATTAAAATCAAAACTATCAATTTAATCTTGACATTATGCTATTTGTTTTACCCCTTTTTCTATTTTACTAATACAGAATACAAGACAGAATAACAGGCTTTTTGGTAAAAAATTATGTATAATAAAGAATATAGTTTATAAATGGTTTATATTGGTAGTATAATTAAAATTTAAGATCGTCGGTTATCTAAAGAATCGCGACAGACTGGGTCACTAATGGGTGGCTGAAATGCTGCTTAATGCACAGTCGGAACTTTTAGGCATAATATGTCTAATAGAATATACGAATTCAAAGTTATTCTAGCTTAGTTTTATATTTTAAATGCTAAGTAAGTATGTATGTTTTACCATATGGTCAAATGAGTTTATGAGGCGCAACAGTTATAACTAGTCTTATGAGCGCCATACCATGAGTTGGACAAGATATAGTTGAGTCAACAAACATAATAGAATATTATTCAAGTACAATCTACACAACTTGTCTATTATTACCTACTATTGGTACTGTTAGTACATATGCTTTTAAAAAGGGAAACAATAATATAAGATTAGATAAAAAAAATATCTTTGTGTGCGGAGCACCCTCATATTTTATAGCTTTTTAACCGGCTTGATAGATGGGGATGGATATATTGAAATAACTAGAACAAAAAAAGGATTTATAACTATTAAACTTGTAATTTGAATACATTTAGAAGATATTTCCACATTAGAGTATGTTCACTCTGTACTAAAATTAGGAAAAATTTCGATAAACCGCGACCATAAAAGTCCAAATTGTAAACTAATAATAAATAGAACCGACTTACAATAAGTCATTTTTCCATTACTTATACATTATGGTTTTTTTTACTGAAACTATAAGAGCTCAGTTTGACTTAGCAATGTTTTTGCTAAATTAAGACAGAAAGGTTTATTATGAGTTATCAACAAAAGGCAAGGTATAAATACCGACGTTATTTGGATTAGCCAAAACACCTTCAGATTATGTAAATTTACCGTTCTTCAAAAATTGAATTGTTGGGTTTACAATGTATGAAGGTTCATTTTTTGTTAAAAATAATAACGATGGATGCTTTCAGTTAAAACAGAGACTACATGTTATGTTATTTGAAGCCTTCAATTTGGTGTTTAATACAAGCCGAAAAATAGACACTGAAAAAGGTATATATAATCAGTTTTCCGTGTGTTATAAAGCTGATATACAGACAGTGATTAATTTTTTCTCCTTTCCGGGTCTTCATCCCTTAATTGGTCTTAAAGGTATTCAATATTATAAGTGGCTAATAAGCCTACGTAATAGTTCTCGTTATTCTAATCTTAATTTTCCCCAACAAACTTATATACTCCTTTTATTTTCTGGTATATGTACTAATAGAATATATTCTATTAAAAATAGGCTCCTTAAAGCAGTAATGTTTTAAAGACAAATGAGGAAAATTGCAAAAACGTTTAATTAATACTCCACCCTTAATAAAAATTATTTGCAGCGAAGTTTGACATAAGATATCAAAAACGTTCAACGACTAACAAGTGAGTCATCTCACAATAAGCTTGACATGCATCCTCACAACCTTTAAAAGGTTGAAGACATAGTCTATACAAGGCTGAGAAGTTTTGATTCTAAATTTTAAATTATTTATATACAAACGTTCTGTTATCTGAGGTGGTTTCAGTGTAAATAATGCTACATTAAATAGATTTTTTGCCTTACATTTTGTTTTACCTTTTATATTAGCTGCTTTAGTTTTAATGCATATGATTGTACTGCATGAGAAAGCAGGTTCAGGTAATCCTTTGGGTGCTTCAGCTAATTATGACAGATTACCATTCGCCCCTTATTTTATTTTTAAAGATTTAATTACAATATTTATTTTTATATTAGTATTATCTATATTTGTATTTTTTATGCCTAATTTATTAGGAGACAGTGAAAATTATGTAATGGCTAATGCTATGCAAACTCCTCCTGCCATAGTACCTGAGTGATAAATAAAAGATGTCACTTAATCTGGCTGTTTGCTGGAAAATCCTAAACTTATATTTACCTTTTGCTTAACTTCGTAAGCAGAGCAATCAGCGTGATATAATTATGGTTAGGATTATCAGCAGGAAACCAACGGATATACTGGCTTATTTGTGTTAACATTTTATGCCATTATCCTACTAGGTTCCTCAGAGACTATACGCGAGACTTTTTATGAGCCGGCTCTTAAAAATGAAGAGATAGTCCAAATATTGTAGTAATACAATAAATATAAATATATATATGTTGTATTTATAAAATTAACATGATTCTTTTAATATTATTTTATGATCTAGTGGTGCATTGTATGCAGCCCGATCGACAAAAGGTATTACAGGTTTATCTTCAGCCGATAGAGCTTTGATAACACTACCTCAATAAATAAAAGATATATTAATTGGTATTATACTCGTAGATGCACACATAGTAAAAAGATCCTCTACTGGTAACTCTAGATTGGTGTATGCTCAATCTAGCATAGAACATAAGGAGTATTTTAATTATGTATTTAGTTTTTTTAAGCCTTTTTGTGTTAATGGTTATACACCTCAATCTAGAATAGTCAAAGATAATAGAACTAAAAAGACATATAGTGCTATCTCTTTTACAACTATGCAACTTCCCTGTTTTAATGTAAATAGAGAAATGTTTTATCCATCAAATGTAAAAAGGGTTCCTGCGGAGCTTGATAATATATATGAATTACTAACACATAGAGGGCTACTCGGTACTCCGTACTCCGTACTCCGTACTCCGTACTCCGTACTCCGTACTCCGTACTCCGTACTCCGTACTCCGTACTCCGTACTCCGTACTCCGTAGCCTTTTGGATAATGGATGACGGAAGCCGTAACGGGCTCGGTTTGCATTTGAGTGTTTATGCTTTCTCTGATGAAGATGTAGATAAACTTATGTTTGTTCTACAAGATAAATTTAACTTAAGATGTTCAATACATTATAACAGAGATAATAAACCCCGTATTTATATTTTCAAATAAAGTATGGATAATTTAAGATCATTAACTAGTCCATATTTTGTTAATAAAATGTTATATAAATTAGGATTATAAAGCTCACACTAAGGGTTTGATTATTTTTTAAGCTTATATCTTAAATATTAAATCGCATGTTAAAATCAAATTGATCTTTTACCATTTTATGCTATACTTAGATCTATACCTAATAAACTGTTAGGTGTAATTGCTATGTTTTCTGCTATATTAATATTACTAATTATGCCCTTCACTGATCTTTCTAGATCTAGGGGTATACAATTTAAACCTTTAAGTAAAGTAGTTTTTTTTTTATTTGTAGGTAATTTTTTAATCTTGATGGAACTAGGTGCTAAACACGTGGAATCCCCATTTATAGAATTTGGACAAATATCTACAGTTGTTTACTTTGCATATTTTTTAATTATAGTTCCATTAATTAGTTTAATTGAAAATACATTAACTGAACTATCTATGGAATCAGATGATATAAGAAGCCAGTTGCCGCATAGTTTAACTATAATACACTCTACTCCTTTGATATCATGAGTACAGCCTATAGCTCGCGCATCCAGAGCCGGCCTATACACAGGTAATAATATTGATCCTTCGAACAGCATTGCAAATAAAGTTCCACGAGTACTTAAACCTATTATAAAAGTTACGGATCCGGATGGATCACGTTCGTTTATAGATACTTTATCAGGGGGTACTCTAAAAATATACCCTAACGGGGATAAATTTTTTGGATTGGTAGCTGAAAACCATAATGTTGATGTACTAGATATGGTTGATAATAACAAAGATTCTATTATTAGCGAGGGTTTAGGTGTTGTTGGTGATGAAAATAGTTTAGTAAATATTCGTACTTATCATATTGGCCTTAAAAGTCTTTTAAACCAGGCTATTGATACTAATAATGTGCATACTGATGCACCTAGACCTTGAGGTATATATTTTCAAGATAGTGCATCACCGCAAATGGAAGCTTTAGTAGAATTACATAATAATATACTGTTTTATCTAGTGATAATACTATTTGGAGTAGGATGATTATTAATAATCATAGTTAGAAAATATACTACTACAGAATCACCTATTTCATTTAAATATTCAAGTCATGGTACATTGATTGAATTGATTTGAACTATTACTCCTGCTTTAATATTAATTTTAATCGCTTTCCCGTCTTTTAAGTTATTATATTTAATGGATGAAGTAATTGATCCAGCTATGGCTATATTAGCAGAAGGACATCAATGATATTGAAGTTATCAGTATCCTGACTTTTTAAACAGTGATGATGAGTTTATTGAGTTCGATTCGTACTTAATACCTGAATCTGATTTAGAAGATGGTACGCTTAGAATGTTGGAGGTAGATAACAGACTTATTTTACCAGAACATACTCATATAAGGATTATTGTTACAGGGGCTGATGTTATACATTCTTTAGCTTGTCCTGCATTAGGTCTAAAGTGTGATGCTTATCCTGGGCGATTAAATCAAACATCTGTTATTATCAGTAGAGAAGGAACTTTTTATGGACAATGCTCGGAGATCTGTGGTATATTACATAGTTCTATGCCTATTGTAATAGAGTCTGTTTCCATAGAAAAATTTGTATCATGATTACGAGAACAATAATTATATCGATGATTAGTCGCAAATTTTCTTTTGTTTTTACTGCATGCACCGACAGGTCAGCATGCGCTATACTTACTGCTTGTGCTGTATATGCTGCATGCGGTACATTTGTTGCATTCCTTACAACCGCAATACCCGCTACATTGATTGTGTTTTCTATATTAAAAATACAAGAACTAACAAAATATCGTGTTGTGCTAGCAAAAAATTAGTAGCGCTGCTTGCACTTCGTAAGCAATTACATCACTACTAATGCTTTGTAGGCAAAAATTATCAGTAATTTGTATTAACAAAATAATTTAATCGTATACCACCACTTAATTTATTTATCTACACAATTACTTATATACACAATTACTTATATACACAATCAGTATTAATATTATTCTTATTAGCTCAATGGTAGAGCAGAATACTTCTAATATTTGTATCTAAGTTCGAGTCTTAGATAAGAATTTCCTTTTTTAGTTGCTTGCTAATTTATATTCCATATGTAGAATTTTTCTATTTTAAGTTTTTAGTTATATACCAGTCATTATATTTTACTTATTTTGATGCTCCGCATGCATAACTTAGTAAGTACATATAATAATTAAAATTTATAGATTAAAACCTATTATATTTTAATATCATATATATATATACATTAAAATAAGGGATATGTTGTACAGGGTAGTGCGGTTTGATTGCAGATCATATATAAGAGGTTCGATTCCTCCATATCTCTAATAAATTAAATTATATAAAAACAAACTTCTAGGTGTTTGCAGCGCTGCACCTATTAATGTTTTATCTATAAAGATATAGAAAATTTTATATTCTTATTAGCTTAACGGTAGAGCAGAATATTCCTAATATCTGGATCTAAGTTCGAATCTTAGATAAGAATTTACTCTTTTTTTATCTATATAATAATTAATAATTTGTACGTTTTAAAAGTTAAACCTTTTTATCTATTAGAACTTTATAAGCATGTTTGCAAAAGCTACACACTAAAATGAAACTATACAGACGGCTAGAGTTTTATAATTAATACATATATATATATTAGAACTGGTATAAAAATTTGTTTTATTATTAATACTAATTTTTTATATAACATATATAATATTATACGCATCTAAGCTGATCCCCTTTTTTACTCAAATTTAATTATTTACTTTATTTCCTGCAGCTTCGCACTCCTTTGATATTATACACTCCTAATTTGTCTCATGCTTTCTAAGAAAAATAATAAGAAATAAATGTATAACACTCAATATAAAGGGAAATTTCCTAATAATGCATGCTTAACTTATTGTTTTGCTACGGAGAACGAATTACAAAGTAGCGCTGCTTGCACATCGTTGTGCAACATGCATATAAAAAACTAAACATCCATAAAAGAGGTGTCAAGGGTATGTATATAAAAAATTAGAGTATAATTATAAACATAATAATTATTAGATAGTAAAACCCTTTTAATGAGATTAAATTTTTCTTTTTTTAATCAAGAATACTGAGTAAGGTATACATTCCTTTCTTATTAGTATTACGTAAGTTTGCATCTTTCGGTTTATAAAACGCAAAATTCATTTAGTGATTTTAAATATACTGTTTAATGTATGTGACAACATATACATTATTAATAATTAGTCATATTTACTAAAGATTAAGATAAGGAGGCAAAATATCTGGCTGTTGTCACTGTATTACGCGGGCATGGGGCGTAGTACCTTGTGTTTCTATATATGCATAGGCTTCTTATTGATATATTGCTAGATATACGCTAATGTTAACACCTAGATATATATCCTTAGTATCTAAATGTAAAAGCATTAAACCATATATAAATGGAAATACATGTATTAAAATTCAATTGGTATGATATGATACAATTATTATTGTTATAGGCTTAAACTTATTGTTTGTATAAACAATTAAAATTATTAAATATGCATTTTCAATTATAGGGATTTAACCCTTTTTATTAGTTATTTGGCTATATTTTTTAATACTATTAATATATCAAAGGTTATAATGATACAAGCGGCAAAAATTTTAGGAACAGGTATGGCTACAACAGGTTTAATTGGTGCCGGTGTTGGTATAGGTGTTGTTTTTGGAGCATTAATCTTGGGTGTCGCTAGAAACCCCGCTTTGAGAGGGCAATTGTTTGCTTATGCTATATTAGGCTTTGCCTTTGCAGAAGCTACAGGATTATTTGCTCTTATGATGGCATTTTTATTATTGTATGTTGCATAAAAACGGTAAAACATAAATTTTATTAATGTTGTTAATAAAATAACCTAAAGAAAATAAATGCATAAAGTAGAAATAGTTATGTGTGACCATTCTCTAGCTGTGGGTCCAAAGCAGGTCCTTTGTTATAGGGGCAGAAAATGACCATGACAATTTGGGTGCGTAGCTGCGTAGCTACGTAGCAGCGTAGCAGCGTAGCAGCAGAGCTATCCGTCAAATGGACAGCATGGGCATGAGCAGCATGAAGATGAGCATAACGAAAAGCTGGAGCACGACAAGCCGGAGGAAATGGCCGAGTCGTATAGGGGCTCCTGCTCCGCATTGTTTCGCCTGATAATTTGATTGTCTTTATTTTTGTCTACATACGGGTAAAAATCCTAATAATCCGACTGTGTTTACGTTACTATGATTAGCATAAACCAAATTAAATAAAGGACAGGTTTACTTTCCCATACAAACACATTATATACAGGGTCTTATATTCCAATCCTGCGTATGCAGTGGCAATCGTCAGTTGCCATGTAACCAGCTTACATATGGCTTGGTTATAGCCTACATATATATATGTATAGCTATAAATTTTTAGCCCACTGTATTGGCGCTAACAAACATTAATATGTAAGTTAGTATTAAGGCAGCCAAACACATAGACAGTGCGGCAATAGAACAGCTTTTCTACATAAAGCCTTATCTTATAGTATTTTATACATTTTAAAATTTATATGACTTATTTTAGCTAAATGCGATTGTTACCTAGATTTACGTTACTATACATGCGAAAGTATTCAATTAATTTACCTGTATTAATATCTATAGTCTTATTTTCTATAGAATTATTTTCTATCTGATATATTACCACTATTCCACAAGAGTGTGTTATATATGAACTATGTAACCCTGGGGTGTTGATGATGGATGATGCTCCAGTTGGTGGTGGTGATGTTGGTACTTTGAAGGCAGGTAATAAATATGGAGAAATCGTTGTATGTGATCCTAAGAACCAAGATTTCATTCATAACAAACAAAATACAAACCAACCTTTGGCTCGTAATATTGCTGAACTTATAGCCCGTCAAAGGGATTTAGGTACTAAGGAATTTTTCTACTGTGTTTCTTCAAAGGAATATGTAGATACGATTAAAAATTTAATACTTTACAATGCTAAAAGCCCACTTGATCAGTTTGAAATTAGAAATCTTATAAGTTTAGATGTTCCTATTTTAGGTTATTTACGGATATTTGTAACCAACATAGCATTTTATTTAGTAACCGCTACAGTTATTGCTTTTACTTTTAATTTATTAGCCACTAATAAAGAGAAGATAGTAGCTAATTATTGATCAATAAGTCAAGAGTCAATATATGCTACTATTAATAGTATAGTTATAAACCAAATAAACTCCAAGAAAGGACAGATTTACTTTCCTTTTATATACACACTATTCCTATTTATACTTATAAACAACCTAGTAGGTATGGTTCCGTATAGTTTTGCATCTACTTCTCACTTCATTCTAACATTTTTTATTAGTTTTACAGTGGTGTTAGGAGCAACTATATTAGGTTTTCAAAAACACGGCTTAAAATTATTTTCTTTATTTGTACCTGCAGGTTGTCCTTTGGGTCTTTTACCTTTATTAGTAATAATAGAATTTATTTCGTATTTAGCTAGAAACGTTTCGCTGGGGTTAAGACTAGCAGCTAATATTTTGAGCGGGCATATGCTGCTAAACATATTAAGTGGATTTGCTTATAATATTATGACTTCAGGTTTTGTTTATTTTTTTGTAGGTTTAATACCCTTAGCGTTTATTATAGCTTTTTCAGGGTTAGAACTGGGTATAGCTTTTATACAAGCACAAGTGTTTGTAGTATTAACTTCCTCATATATTAAAGATGCCTTGGACTTACACTAGATAAAGACAAATATATGAAATATTTCATCTACTGTTCAAAGCTAGTCATATATAGCTTATTTGCAGATAATAAATCAACGTTTATACGTTAAACAACCTAGTAATCGTAATTTATGACACCTATATAAAAATAATGTAAAGATATTTTAACTTGTTTTATCACGGTGCGTAGCAGCAAAATTATAATTCGAGATAAAATTATAATTCACATTGGCACTCGCTGGCGCAGGAAATAAAATTATAATTATAAATTCCATATGATATTATAGGGTAGATTTAATGCAAAATTAGGGTGCGTGCTTTACAAGCATGAAATTTATAATAGTTTTTTACACTGCTTTATTTCCGTTATGCCTAATTTCTTGCTGATTGTTGATACTCCTAGCATGCTGGCGCCAGCATACTTTTTTATTGAATAAAAAAGTCACACTAAAATTTTATGAATATAATATAATTTTTCGTTCTAGTTAACCCTATCTTTAGTTAGATTATGATGCAGAAATCAGTGATGATAGCACCAACATACAATTTTTATATTCCATATGCCACAGTTGGTACCTTTTTATTTCTTAAATCAAATTATATTTGCCTTTGTCTTACTTGCAGCAATGATATACATATTTTCAAAGTATATTTTACCAAGGTTCATTCGTTTATTTACGGCTCGTATTTTTGTAACAAAACTATAATTGATAGTACTGATATATATATATATATATATATATGTTTCTGCTTCCTTAATAACTTAAACTTTGTTTTAAACATATCAGGAGTAAGGCACACCTAATATTTAAAGTATATATAGATATACATTATTTTACTATTTGCCGATAATTCTGGTATATTTAAAATAAAATACTATGGTTATTTTTTAGCATTGTTTAAAAAAATAAACAAATATTTTATTGTGATACATATTGTTTGATGCTATATTAGGATTAATAGCATAGGGAAGTCCAAAGCTAATTAGATTTATGCATATAAATGATGCAAAGATAAAATTTTTGGTTTGTAACAGCAAATAGATAATATACTTTTTATATATGATTTTTCTTAGTTTAGTATAATAACAATTGAAATATCAATCCCAAATTTAGCCTTTGTTTAGAGTAATGAACAACAACAGGAACCGGCTTACCTGTATCCGTAAATGTGCGTAAAAGTTAAGTTATCATTTAATTTTTGATAGCTTAACAAATAGACTTTATTTTTTTCTATGCTTAACTACGTAAACATAAAAAACAACAATCGAAAAACATATGTATATAGATAAATTAATGATAAAATATTATGCATGTTCCACAACGAAGTGCAAGCAGCGCTACTTTGTAATTCGTACTCCGTAGCCTGTTACATACATGTTAAATTTTACTCTACAATTGTTAAAATACTGTAATGGTGGTATGTAAAACATTATTATATACCACACAAAGGAAATAATATATGTTATAAGATTATAATGTGAAATATGCATATGAAATAAAAGCATAAACATTTACATAAATAAAAATAAGTTGAGTTTGATGATGGCTCTGAGTGAACGCTGTCCAAATGCTTGACACATGCTAATCGTACGACTTCGCTCATATTTTTAAAATATGAGCGAAGCAGTGGTGTATAGGTGAGTATAAGATAACGTGACTGCCTTGGAGTAAGGAGAAAGATCCCTTATAATAACAAAGAAACTAAGGTTTCGCTCTTAGAAGCATGTATCTCGTGTAGTTGTAGTAGTTAAAGTAGTGGTTTAACTAGCCTTTTACACGTAGTCGAAACTGAAAGGTTGATCGATCACAGTGGGACTGAATAAATCCCACGATTATTATCACAGCAGTGAGGAATATTGGTCAATAGCCTAACGGCTGAACCAGCAATTTGGAAGAATGTATAGCAATAGCTGATTGCACCAACAAACAGTTGATGCAAAATTGATTATATCAAATAAAATTCTAGGTAGATTTTTGATAATGACATTGCTTACCTAAGTCTTGACCAAATTACGTGCCAGCAGTCGCGGTAATACGTAAAAGACTAGTGTTATTCATCTTTAATTGGTTTAAAGGGTACCTAGACAGCGAATAAAGCCATAGTAGGGACTAATTCGCTAGAGTTACTTATGAGGGGGTATTAAAGTACTGCAGGTGTAGAGATGAAATTTTGTTATACCTCTTCTCGTATGAGAAACTATGGCACAGGTATAGGTGAAAGCATCCCCTTATGTGATAACTGACGTTGAGGGACGAAGGCTTTGTGTCGCGAACAGGATTAGATACCCCAATAGTCAAAGCAGAAAATGATGAATGTCATAGATTAGATATGCAATTTATTCTATAAATGAAAGTGTAAGCATTCCACCTCAAGAGTAATTTGGCAACATTGGAACTGAAATCATTAGACCGTTTCTGAAACCAGTAGTGAAGTATGTTGTTTAATTTGATGATACGCAAAAAACCTTACCACAATTTGAATATTTATATACATCTTTTATTGATTTTTACTAACATATTTGTAGACAATTAAAATGATGCCTATGTCCCGTTTATGAGACTAAGCATCAAAAAAGATAATATATTTACAAGCGTTGCACGGCTGTCTTCAGTTAATGTCGCGAGATTTTGGTTAGTTCCATTAAATTAACGTAAACCCTTACTTTATTTATATATAAAGTAGTTCTCCGCTATATTGGATATGATAACAGGGACTAAGACAAGTCATCATGGCCTAAATATTGTGGGCTATAGACGTGCCACATAAACCTTACAAAAGGATGTGAAATTGTGAAATTGAGCTAATCCTCCAAAAATGGATAAACATTTAATGGATTGCAGTCTGTAACTCGACTGCGTGAAAAAGGAATTACTAGTAATCGTGTATAAGTACGGCACGGTGAATCTAATCTCAGATAGGTACTAACTACTCGTCAGGCGCTGAAAAAAGTATGTGCAATAAGTTTGGCTAGTGCTTATTTAAATTTTGGGCGATATTGTTCAAATACTTAGGTATGTTGTCTTCGTATGCGTGACTTTAATTGGTGTTAAGTCGAAATACGGTTCGTGTAGTGGAAGTTGCACGGGATTTATGTATATTAAAATCACCCCTTGCGGAGCACCCCTCCCGGTTGTGAAAGAATATAATATGCCTATTAAGTGGCTACTTCTTTTATTCAAAGACTGATAAAACTAATAGTTGTTTAAGAAGCATATTTTATTTTTTTATAACACCCCTCCCTAATATTCTATGCTTTTTTGTTGTCTTTATTTGTTCGTATGTGTCTGTTACAAAATAAACATCAGTTATAGCATTTATGCTTAATTTTGCAAAATGTTTACTTTTATTGTAAAAAAGGTAACTAGATATAACTACTAACATTAAGCAAATAAGCAATCACAAGGTGTTTTAATTAGTATATTATGTAAAAAATTATTATAAAAGCACAAGGAAGGTTCCGTATGTTGGTACAACGGGTTGAGCTGTAAACTCAATAGCTTTTGCTGTCGAAGGTTCAATTCCTTTCCTTCCTATTTTGTTATAACTTTTCACTTTAAGTAAAATCTTTTTTTTTTATAACAATTTATTATTTATAAAGAACTCTTTATATTACGTACGTTTATATGTAAACATTTGAATCATGATTCTTTTTTCCTTTTTTCTTATTTTTATGTGTTTTGCTATATTTTTTTATATTTTGCTATATTTTTCTATATTTCATTTATTTTAGATTTTATTTATTTTGTTTTTTTACGTTATATATTACTTGTGCGTGCTTTGCATGCATCAGGAAAAAGGAAAGATCAATAAACATCAATCGCGAATGCTTATATAATGTTACTATGTGAGGAAAAATTTTTGTTGTTATTTTGATACCGCGCTAACAGTAATTAACATAAACAGTAATAAACATAAGCCATAAATAAAAATACATCGGTATAAACGTAAATACCTGGATCATGTGAACTATAATAAGAATATAATTTAAGGGTAAAATGAGAAGCTTCAGTCTTCTTTTTCTCAGTTCGAATCCGAGTGTTCTTGATTAAGTTTATTTTAAATTATCATACATGCAAAGCACGCACAAGTAATATATAACATAAAAACGCCAAAATTTTAGTTGTTATTTTTCTTTTATTATTTGAAAAAAAAACCCTAAAAATATACATGAGTTACATGTAGCATTACATTACATAAGCATGATAAAACACCTTTTTTATATTAGAATTTTAAAATTTATACTTTGTGTTTTAATAGCTATTTTTATTTAATAGCCTTTGTAGCTCAACGGTAGAGCGAAATACTGTTAATATTTTGATAAGTGTTCAATTCACTTTGAAGGCTTTGCTTTTATAGGCAACATTTATAGTGTACATGCCCACAACTTAAAAATTTAATGTACATTTTTACAATTTAATTTTGTAATGTACATACCTCTCACTATATACTATATATTGATAAAGATCAATAGAGCTTATTTATTATATACCTAGATGGTGTAGATGCTTACGAAATTATAGGTATTTTTAGATAAAAATTTTTATGCATATATACATATATGGCATGTTAGCTTAATTGGTTAAGCGATGTGTTTCGGCCACAAGGATTGTAAGTTCGAGTCTTACACATGTCTCTTTTATTTGAAAATATATGTATAGTTAATTACCAATCTCTTATATATAGTAAATAGGGCAAGGACGCAATAGTTATTATTGTCTTTATTATATATTAAGACAGACATATATGCCTTAATATTATGTTTAGTTTATTGCTTATAGACGAAACTTATGCCAACGGGTATAAAGCTGAGTTTTTAAATATTATCTCATTGGCATCTATACTATCAGGTATATTTGTTATAATCAGCAAGAATCCTATAGTTTCGGTATTGTTTTTGATAGGCCTTTTTTTGAGTATAGCATGTTATTTGTTTATATTAGGTATAAATTTTATAGGATTATCATACTTATTGGTTTATGTTGGAGCAGTATCTATATTATTTTTATTTATATTAATGTTAATTAATGTTAGAATATCTGAACTTTTAAATGATACGAGTAGTAGCATCCCATTAGCAATGGTTATTGTTATCTCTTTTAACTACTCTGTTTATCAAATATTACCTGTTAATATGTTAAGCATGAATTCTTCTAGCTTGAAAGGCGATTTTATAGATGATTTAAAGTTTTATTTAAATGATTTAAATGTTAACACCAAGGCTAGTGAGTACATATTTATGTTTTTTAATTTTTTTAGTAATAACCAAAGTAAGCAAGTATTGTATGTAACATCTAAATTTTGAGATGGTAGTTTAACAGAGACAGCACATATTTCTAGTATAGGTAATATTATGTACACTAGTTATTCTATATGATTAATAATAACTTCTATTATATTACTGTTGGCCATGGTTGGTGCTATTGTTATAACAATAAAACAAAAAAATTAATTCGTTTTATAATGTCTTAAACACCACAAATTAGTAATAAAAAGAAAGTATAGTAATTTATTTTTTATTTATATTTGCTGCATGCAAGCAATGTAGGCTAGTATTATCATTTTAATTATACTGCCTATTATACTGCTTACATATATATATGACCAGCGCTTATATTTCATTTATTGTGATGTTATTTCTTGATAGCTTGATAAGTTACTTTTATTATGATATCGCTAAATAAAAATCACATATAAAATATTACTCCATATATAGTAAGTGCAATAAAATATCTTATTATAGAGGCTAGTATAAGCTATTTTAACAATATATAAATAAAAATAAAAATAGAGACCTTAGTTTAATTGGTAGAATGTATGACTTTTAATCATTAATACGTGGGTTCAAATCCCACAGGTCTTATATAATATAATCATTTTAACATATATTAGCAGATTGTTGTGTTTTTTATGTTGCATTATTTCTGACATGCTTGACATAGTAAGCTAACAAAAACATGACTTTGCGTTATTTATATCTTTCTTTTTTTTTACATAGTTAAGCATGCATAGCTATTTGTTTAACTTAGTGTCCCTTACTTTTAGTCTGGTTTATTTCATTTCATATTATTAAGGGGGCTATTAGCAATAAACAATAAAAAAAATAATTAAATATGTAAAACATGATATAAAATTAGCAATAAATTAAAGCATAGATTATGAGCAAAACATAGTATGGACAAGTTAAAAAAGCATGAGATATGATATTTAAAACAAGAAACAGTTTTCAGGTTCATCCGTTTCATTTAGTATCACCTTCACCTTGACCTATATATACTTCTATATCTCTTTTAGTACTTACTACCTCAGGTGTACTTACTATGCATGGGTTTTTTTCTGCACAAGATTTCGTGTTTTTGGGTTTATTGTCTGTAATACTTTCTATGTCATTTTGATTTAGAGATATTATCAGCGAAGCAACATATCTAGGTAATCATACTTTAGCTGTACAAAGAGGATTGAACATGGGTGTAGGTCTATTTATAGTAAGTGAAGCTCTATTTTTTTTAGCTATCTTTTGAACTTTTTTTCACAGTGCGCTATCACCAGCTGTAGAACTCGGAGCTCAATGACCACCTAAGGGTATAGATTCCGTTAATCCCTTTGAATTACCTTTACTTAATACATTAATATTATTAGCATCTGGTTTTACAGTTACCTATGCTCATCATTGTTTAATACAAGGATATAGAAAAGGGGGCCTACATGCAATATTTTATACAATAGTTTTAGCTATAATATTTACTGCTTTACAAGGCTTAGAATATACAGTTTCTTCATTTACATTATCTGATAGTACTTATGGTTCTTGTTTTTATTTTGGTACCGGTTTTCACGGTTTACATGTAATGATAGGAACTGCTTTTATTGCAGTAGGTTTCTGAAGATTTTTAGCTTATCATTTTACTGAAAATCATCATTTGGGATTTGAGACTTCCATACTTTATTGACACTTCGTTGATATAGTTTGATTAATTTTATTTATATCCATTTATTATTGAGGTTCATAATTGTTTTTAACAACATAAACAAATATAAATTTTACGCATATGATAAACCATAACATTAGTATGATCGTAAAACCGATTTTAAATATTATTCAGATATATAGTTATTAATTTTAACATAGTTTATCTAGAAAAACTTAGCGGTAAATAAAGGGTGATCATATAATTACAATACTTTTCAAGTTTATATCCCTTAATGTAAAAATATTAATAACGGACATAGGTTAATGGTAGACCATTTGTCTTCCAAACAAAGTGTGTCGGTTCGATTCCGACTGACCGTATAATTATACGGTGTATTATTATATTTATCTTTTGGTTATATCATATACACATTGGTTTAATTAAGGTTTAAAAATTTTATGCATGTTCCACAACAAAGCGCTATTTCGTAGCAAAACTTCTGGAGTTTAAGCAGTTAAACAAGCTTATTATATTAAGCCTTATTAATGCTTATTTTCTTATAATTTGTGTGTTATGCATTAAAAAATAAGGTTGCATGCAAGGCATGCAGCTAATATAAAAAAAGCAAATATCATGCTCCGGTGCTCCGCACACACAGGGTTAGTAACTTAATAGGTAAAGTCCTTTCTTGTCGAGAAAGTGGATACCGGATCGAGGCCGGTCTAACTCGTACGTGTTTATACTAATAGATATATTGCACATTGTCTAGTGTTTATTTTTAAGTAATATATTAAGGGAAAATAGCCAATGGTAAGGCAATGTATTTGCTAAATATTGTGTAATTAACACCTAGATGTTCGAATCATCTTTTTCCCGCTCCGCATGCTCTGCAGCCAGTTTTATTAAACTAATGATATTTTATTAATGGTTTACTCTGGATATCTAGTGTAAATAGTTTACTGTATTATTTATTTTTTCTTTTGTTTTCGTTTATATTTATTGTTATACATAATATAATTATATCATATAAGCAATAAACCTGTGCTAGTTTTAGCTACTAGTTTTGTTTTTGATGCTACCCTATTTACTTACTGATGCTTTGCACTATTTTTCCTGGTGTTTCACATATATTATCTTAAACACTACTGATTTTACATGCAAAAAAAATAAAGTATAATAAAGTAAATAATTGAGTAAAACATGCATTAAACTTAGTTTATGGGGCAAAGGAGGGTGCATACAATATCAACAAAAGATATAACAATCTTTAATCTTGCTTTGTTTTCAGGCATAAGCACTTATACAATATACTGCAACATACTACAAGGTTCCTTAACTTAATAGGTAAAGTATACTTTTGATAAGAGTAGGTTTGGCGTTCAATTCGCTGAGGAATCAAATATAATGCTTGCTCCGCAGCCACGCAGCTACGCAGGCAGTTTATGATATGAATGTTTCGTATTCATCGGGGCATTCCGGAAATAAGCCATAATCATATAACAAAAGAGAATTGACCGAGTGGTCTAAGGTGATAAGCTTGAAACTTATTCGGTTCATTTGACCACATCCGTTCGAATCGGATATTCTCTGTAAAAATGCCTTATTATAAAAAATAGGCTGTTTTCTATAATATAACTTTATAGCTGGCATGCTACACAAAAATAATTTATTATAATAAATTATTTTAATTAATTCATACTATAGTTCACTATTATATACATCTATATTAATACGGGTTAGAGCCTGGTAGGTTGGGCGCCTCATTTGGGATGAGGAATTTTTATGTTCGAATCATAATGACCCGATTTTATATGTATTAATTTTATATCGTAATTGTTGTTTTAGAGTTATTATTGTTTTATTTTATGTTGTGTTGTTTACTAGTGGCTGCGCCAGCATGTAAGTTTACTTACACAAATCTTGCTGCTTTACTGTATAATTTATTATCTAAACAAATTATGCGTGCTTTGCATGCACGCATGCACATAAATAATTTTTTATAAAAAATATTAAATTTACAATATACTGTAATGATACAGATGATATGGATAATATTATTTTGCTGCGCATCATTTTAAAGTATGAAAAAAAAGATGAAATAATAAAATAATGCGCAGCACACAAGTATACAAAGAAATTATTATGGAATCACAGCTATATATTAAATAGAGCCTTTAAAGGGCCAACATAAGAATAATTCTAATAATAAATTATATATAAAAAACGAAGTGAATTGAAATATCTTAATAACTTCAGGAAAAAAAATCAAAAGAGATTTCTTAAGTAATGTGAATGAAACAGAATAAGTCTTGTTTTTGTATTAGGTCTTTTTCATATTCTCTATTTTTGATTGCTCTAGCATTTTGTTATTAAAAAAATTTTAATGCTTGCTTGTAATACTAAACAAGCTTAGGTAGTTATCAATATAAAAATATGAAAAAGACACATGCTTGTTAAATTAAACGAGCTGATGCTACGTACAGAAAGGAAAAAGTAAAATGGAGTGCATACCTGTTTGAATATAAGGGGAACCTTCCTCTAAGACTAAATATAATATATAAGCGATAGCGAATAGTACCGTGAGGGAAATGATTGAAATAGTAATTTTATAAGCAGCTCAAAAATGGTTTAAATAAACAATAAGAGCGTACCTTTTGCATAATGGGTCAGCAAGTTAATATTCGATGCGAGCAATAATGCAAAGATAAAACAATTATGATATAATGATGTAGTATCGAAATTAGACCCGAAACCTAGTGATCTTACCATGATCAGGGTTATAAAAGTCCGAACGGGTTAAATACAAGATTGAGCACTTAATATAGCCCAAGTAGAAGTGAACCTTCTGCTATAAATCATCAAATTGACGGGAAATCCCTAAAGCAATCTTAACTAACCTAGTACAGCAATGTCATTAGGGGCGCAGGTAATGACTCGCGAGATAGTAAAATCAATATTGATACACGAAAACAAGTGAATGGGTAATCCGCATCCAAGCTCCGTTATATATGGAGAAAGGTTCATCGACTAAAAGGTGGTTGGCGCAAGCCTAAAATATAGTCAAGCCTCGATGGAAACATCGCAAGATAATATAGTTTTATAAATATAATAAAATAGGTATACAGGTAATATTTCAGCAAGTTAGCCATATTATGTTTTCATATACTTGAAATATGTTAAAGCCGTTTGAATAATAGACAAGCAAAATACCATGGGTAAATGTCCGTAAAAGTCGCAAGTTATACGTATAAAGGTAGTTGGAACATCGGTAGACTAGCACCCTAATCCTATGATATAATCGAGACAATAACCTTTTAAAACACTAATATTAAAATAACATTATAAATTTAAAAGCTTGCATGTTCCACAACGAAGTGCAAGCAGCGCTACTAATGTAATTTTTTTATACTATTATACAAAGCCAAGGGCTTTTTACTGCACCTCAAAGACATTATTCCTCTAATAATTCTAAGCTTAGCTATATGAAACCTTTGATTATTAGAGAAATTAAATATTTTAGCAAACAATCGGAATCTAATAGGTATAGATCGTGGAATTAATAAAAAAATGGTAACTCTTACGTTGGTTGTTATCTTAACTTAAGTGTCAGTATGTAAACATATTATAGTTTACGTTTTTTAGCAAATAGTAAGAAACTTTAGATAAAGCCCTTTCAAAATACGGATTGTGTAATTCCGCATTGGTAATACTAGTATACATTGTTAGAACTAACGTTTTAAAATGAGAGCAGTGTTACATGGATCCTCGTAAACTTCAGTATAACATAGTACAAAGAGCAGATTCTGTTCTGGGCTACAAGCATACACAAAAATCAGTTGAAAAATTGATAAATTTCATATTAAGTGATTAAGTTTTAGATAGAAAGGCACTTTCTACTGTAAATGCTGCAGTTGCAAATAGTATATTAATCGTGGTTGAAAATATAAAAACTAAAATTAAACAAGAATATATTAGTTCAACAGTAGTAGGATACGCGCTAGATGTATCTAAAGCTTCAGCAAGCTAAAGGCTACTAAATAATAGGCATATAAAAAAAACATATAGTATAACCAAAAAAAAAATTAATATAACATAAAACATAATAATATATTATCTGCTAAATGGATAGTTTAAACATAGCTTTAATTATAAGAATATATTAGACTATTTAGGGAGAAAATTCTCAGCTCAGCCTTAATAGGCTAAAGAGAAAATCTGTATCGTTGTAAAGATATCCGAAGAATCATGGTAAGTTAGTGAAAGACAATTCTGACTAGGATAGCTGGTGCAGGATAGTTTAAGCAGCTATTTATGCCAGTTTGTAAGAGTGAACCTCTTGCTATAAACCATCAAATTGACGGGAAGTCCCTAAAGCAGTTTCTACCAAGCGAAGGTAGTAATATATTTCGTGGCACAGGTAATGACTAGTGGTATGGTAAAAAAGAAATTGATCCACGAAAGTGAATGGGTAATCCGCAGCCAAACACCTTAGTACCTATTTATAGGCAAGGTGCGCAGTTCATCGACTAAAAGTTGGTTGGCGTAAGCTTAAGATATAGTCAAACCTCATCTGAAAAGATGCAGAACAGCTTAGTATTAAAAAAAAATTATCGATATACTTAAATCATTGTTACGTGCTTCGTTTAATGTTTGGTCTTTGAATATTAACCACAATAGCTTTGTAAAGCAAGATAAATAATGATTAAACTCAAGTAAATAATGATTAAACTAAAATAAACAACGATGAAAAAATTAAGAATTAAAAGCAACTTAATAAAAGCGTTAGATGGGTTTTGCATTTATAGCTAGCATACTCTAATAACATATGTATATGAATATATAGTTCTAGTATGTTTGGTTGTTTACTTGTTTAATCTTAGAGATGATATTATAAGTCATATATATGATATCCTAAGCGATTGAAATTACAATATACCTCTACCAGTACAAGAATTGAAATTATTACAGTATGATGTATTGTAAGATAACGATTAATCTCTATCGTTAAAAAGGAGTAACTTACTTTATCTTATCATTATTTATTTTAAGTATAGTACAACGGACAAATGTCCTTTAATGCGATGTTAGTTCTAAATAGATGATTACATATCATTTAGGGAGAAGGACCTCAGCTTTGCCTGTTTAACGGCTAAAGAGGTAGATTTGTTTCTGCGAAACCTATATAAGTAGGTAATTTAAATAGAATATCAGAAGGTACAGAATTGTGATCTCATGCAACCAGTATTTATTTATATATTAATAAAAAAAAGGAACAACCTGTTTGTGTGCTTATATTAGGTTATTCTACGTAAGTGTTCATGCATGTATATCTTTTTTAGTGCTAAGCGTGCGAAGCAGTAATTTCTAATATTAATAAATTATACTTTTTGTGGACATTGGGGGGTCGTGAAGACTCTATCAGTGAGTATTTGTTCTCGGAAGGACTAGATATGTATATTGAATAATCGGACATAGTACGATAAGGTTGTATGTCTAAAGGGAAACAGCCCAGAACAAGAGTTAATAAGGTTCCAAAATTTTTGTTAAGTGAAATTAAGGCAGTATTTATCCCAATCGGCCAGGGAATAGGCTTAGAAGCGGCCATTTTTTGAAGACCTCGTAACAGAGCACTGGTTTTCTATTTTATGGATAAAAGCACCGAAAATTTAACGGATCTAAACAAAATACCGATACCTTGTCCATGTATATTAATGTGTATATTATATATTATATATATGGGGTAGCGGAACATTGGGCGTGAAATTTTTAATCCTTTATAAGGATTAAATTGTCTAGAGTTTAATTTATTATTCTCTTGACTAAATAAGCCCAAGTGATAATGCTGACATGAGTAACGAAAAAGGATAACACCTCATTATGACAGTAGGGAAATCCTCGCCTAAAGCTTATGGAATTTATTAAAGTTACGGCCTCTAAGTTTATTTTTTTTTTCATAGCTTCAGATTATTTATATATAGTATATATTTAAGATCTACATCTAAATAGTCGAGAGTTATGACAAATTACCTAATGGTATAGACGATGAGAAAACCTAGAGTTTGCAGTAATTAACGTTTTTTATTTACGTAGTAACTGAGACTCCGCTTATCCCTTTTAATTGTTATTTTAATAATATATTCTTAAAGGAAAAACGGAAGATCTTTACTAATATTTTAAGTAAATTAAGTGAAAAATGTTCTGGAAAACTGTAAACTCCGTAAGTAATATAAAAAAAGTAAAACAAATATATATTGTAAGCTTATGCTATAATACCGTACCTAAATACTAACACAAGTGAGCAAGTAGAGAATACGAAGGCGTTCGAGCTAACAATCATAAAGGAACTCGGCAAATTGACTCTCGTAACTTCGGGATAAGGTGGGCCATTTCTTCTGATTAATATCAGGCAAGAAAGAGGAGGCATAGAATGGTGTTGTACGACTGTTTAATTAAAACAAAGCACGCTGCGAAGAAATAAATTCGAAGTATTGAGTGTGATCTCTGCCCGATGGCGGCTGGTTAACTAATTTGCTTAGTTAAATAAAATAAGCTAGGCTTTGATGGAAACCCCGTTCAATGGCGGCCTTACCTATAAGGGTCCTAAGGTAGCGTAATACCTTGGCCGTTAAATGCGGTCTTGCATGAATGATGTAACGATACAACAGCTGTCTCTATGATTGGCTCGGTGAAATTGGAATAACTGTGCAGATACAGTTTACCTTTAGTTGGACGAGAGTGCGACTAGATAAGTGTTTAACAGCAATGAGGTGAAAACCCTCCAGGTAGTCCTTGGCCTGAGCTCATACGGCATGCATTATGAGTAATTATTTTGTGTGAAGCCCGTTAAATAATGGTTATATAACTATCCAACCTTTTTACTTTGTGAAAAGGCTGGTGAGCTAAATTATTATGGATAAATTTTTTGAATACACGTTTGAAGCATATAACTAGTGCTTTACCTTGCGAAAAAATAAAAAAGCACTGTGATTTTTATACAGGGTTGGTAAAGTATTCGTCGAATGTAAAGAAAATTTTTCGTTTTTCTTTTAATGGACCTAATTTCGGCGTATGTATAGTGTAATCCTAATTTAATTATTAAGGTGTTGTTAGATAAACTAGGTAAGCCCAATAGTGCCCAGAATATTAAACTGTTTCATAACCGTTTTATAACTGGAAGCTTAACCGTAAGGTCAGGTATACATTAGTGGGTAAAGGATGTTCTAAAAAGCGAATGTCTTATTGTAATGATGAGAATAAGTTTATGACTAATCTGAAAGGATGCTGACTTAGAACTGGTGATATAATTTTACGTGTGTGCTTTGCAAGCATAATATTAAACCGAGAAATTAATAAAAAATACTAACAATTCCCTGTTTATCAACTCAACTTGGGTTTAAATATGTTAACAGCTCATTTTTAATCACGGTATTTAAAATATTTAAGCCTAAATCTTGTAAATGTAGCTTCATCCTAATACTTTGTATAAAGGAAGGAAACACCTATGGACTACTAAATATTGAGAAGTTGTTTAAATAAAATGGGCTCTTGCTCCGCTTTCATGAAAACAAACAAGATAAAAAAATAACAGTTTAATATACGTAAAAAAGATTGCATCTGAGCCGTATGCGATGAAAGTCGCACGTACGGTTCTTAGAGGGGGAAATATTAGTAATAATACAACCTATCTTGACAGACCCTATGCAGCTTTACTGTTGCTAGTTACTGAGTATGATATAATGAGTTGTAGCGTATAAGGTAATTAATATAAAATTGAAACACCTTTACTTCATTTATCATATTATATAAACCTTACAAGCAAATTGCCAGTAAAATCTATAAAGATTATTACTGGTTGTAATAATTGATAGGAACAATTGCTAGGTGGCAGTTTATGCGGGGCACAGATCCCATAAAGAGTACCTGGGAGTATCCAAAGACATTTTTTAGATTGCAATTTGCAATTTAATATGAACTTTTATTAGTATAAATTCATATTTTTAGTTTGCAATATGTGTTATATTATAATATAACGCTAATTTAATTATAAATCCATTTAAGTTGGAACTTTTTTTTTTAATTAGGTAAGATTTTCGCTATATTTCAATATAGATGTAATTAAATCATTATGTAGTGCCAGTAAGGCATATTAACGTAACTACAGATAATACAATGCGGTGTGACATGTTTTTACGCGAATGTATACTTATAAATCGTTTACATTTACTATTCTTCTTTTTTCTTTATGTTTAACTTATGATACTTAGAGCATATATACCAATTTATGCCTGCTTAAGGTGTGTTTCACAAAGCAAAAGTTAAATAAAAAATATAAAAAACAACAAAAGGGATTAGTTAATGAAAAAACTTTTTGTGTATGCTTACAAAGATATGAAATCACACCACTACTTGAACATGCCTGCATGTACTGGTAAAATTTTATTAGCAATTATATATTAGTAAGTTTGCATAATGATTTTTGTTGTTTACTAGTCTACATAACGTATAATATATATATTTACGAATTAAATATATATCTATATGTATATACACCAAGTATATGATAGTTATATTACTTATCAAGTTTAACGGCTTAATCTTGCTTTACTGTTTGACTTACATGTCTTTCAGTTGCGTAAGCGGGGCATATGATCACAAGATGCAGAAAGGAAAGGTCTTGGATTATTGAAAAAGTTACGCTAGGGATAACAGGCTAATCGCGCCAGAGAGTTCAAATTGAGTGCGTGGTTTGGCACCTCGATGTCGGCTTAGCTCATCCACATGAATGTAGGAGTCATGAAGGGTCCGACTGTTCGTCGATTAAAGAGCTACACGAGCTGGGTTAAATACGTTGTGAGACAGTATGGTTTCTATCCTCTAAAGGAAGTTGGAATAAATTAGGGATAGCCCCTTGTACGAGAGGAGTTGGGTATATTAACCTATGGTTTACCTGTTGTTTGTATTGCCATATTATTGTAACTGATAGAGACAATCTCTCCATTTGTTATAGCCCCTGAGTTTATAACCAAGAACGCAATATTCTCGGTGTAATGGCTTATGCTGGCAATTACTTTTCACTAAAGTAACATTTACTTAGGCAGGAATAAACTGAAATAGATGATATGTCTAGTAAAAAGGCACGGCAGGAAAGCTACGTTAGTTAATGATAAGTGCTGAATGCATATAGGCACGAAACATACCTTAGGATATTCTCATATATACGTAGTTTAATACTACAATTTTAATTTTTTATTAATAGGCTTTAGCTTAAAGAATTGTGATGTTTTTAGGCATTAAGTACTAATTTTATAGTCTACTATATAATACGCTTATCGAACATATCTGTATCTCATCTTTTTTTTATTTTTTATTTGTTTTATTATCTACTTATAAAATATCACATGGTGGTACATATTTATGAAATATTATAAGTAAGATAATATCACACGTCAGCAATTTATACCTAATACTACTAGTTTAATATGTAATCACAGTGTCAATAAATGCAGGATAATAATCCCCAGATTTAAGCATTATTTCCTTTATCTTTTGGTTTTCGTCTTTATCTCCACTAACAGCTTTAATTTTTGCTTTATTATCGCCAGTAAGAGCCTCAGCTTTAACATTGTGCATTAATGTGGTAATAATCAGTATTCCTGCCTTGGGTATTAAGAGTGTTAGTATTGTTATTACGATACATAAATCATATGAAGAAAGATACCTCATAATACTTTTATTACCTATATTTTTAACTGTTTACATATATATTAATAATTATACTAGGCTGTATTAACTACAAGATATAAAAAAACAAAATATGCTATAAATTATATATAAAGCCTGGTTAGCATAAAAGTAATGCAACCGTTTTGTAATCGGTAGAAGTAAGTGCGATACTTGCACTGGGCTCTTTTTTATTTTCATTCATTTGCTTGCTGATACTAGGTATCGGTGTGATACAGGCAAACTAACAGGAATAGAATGTAATAAAAAAGGAATTAAGGATTTTATGTCTTAAACATAGGCCCAGTGGTCTAGTGGTAAAGACATATTGTTTTCACCAATGTATCAAGGGTTCGATTCCCTTCTGGGCTATATACAAGTGGATTAGTTTTATTTTAGGCTTGCATGCCCATATTATTAATAAATTATACCTAACTTAGCGGTATAGTTAAGCCTACGCAGTATCTCCATGCTAATATTATGTAATTACTATATACTTATTTTGCACTATGCATATAACCCCTGATAAGTACTCCGTTATTTTATAGTAAAACTACTGAGCTTTACTTTTTAGGGTTATATTAGTTAAGGCATTAAAAAATAAAAATCAATTGAGTGCGTGCTTTGCAAGCATGATATTTAAGTACAAAATTTATAATATATGCGGATTGATGTAACAGTAACATAACCGGTTCATGACCAGTATATAAGGGTGCGATTCCTTTATCCGCCTTTTATCTTATAATATAAAAGTCATAAGAGTTTGGTTTATATGATTATATAGATAAATTGATGATAATTATCCTTAACTATCTAATTATGCTTGACTATCTAATTATATAAATTATAAAGGGCTATAGCTTAATGGGTAAAGCAAGCTGCTCATAACGGTTTAGATGAGTGTTCAAATCATTCTGGCCCTAACTTAGTAATTATATTTGCATATGTTTATTACATGTGCGAGTCCGAGTGCTGAAATTGGTAGACAGTGCAAATTTAAGCTTTGCTGATTATATATCGTAGACGTTCAAGTCGTCTCTTGGATACATGAAAAACAACAATTTAAAGAACAATAATTCAACTGTTCCTAGCTACTATAATAATTTCATAGATAACAAATTAAGAATTGTCGACCACAAATTATCACAATTGGATAGATTAAGCCAACTAGAACTTATCTAAATGCTGATAATCAGAAAAATAAAATTTGAATGCGCACATTCAAAAAAAGAAAATTTACAAAGGATAGTAAAGGGAAAGCAATAGTTTATATATTAACTTATAGAGATTTAGATAAATTTCATGTTGGTTTAGCTGAAAACATTAAGCATATATTAAAAAATGATTATAACCTGTCCTACTTAAAAAATTATATTAATAAAACTTCTATTTGTAGATCCGTTTTAAAGTACGGCTACTCTGCCTTTAATTTTTATATTATTGAGTATTATTATATAACTTTTTTATCATTCTTGCAAAGCACGCAGTAAAAAAACAGTATTATCTAACTTTATTAATACCTGTACATATTATCTATAAGTTTGCTAATTGTCAATCAAGTTTAAAACATACTGAAGCTATTAAAGAGTTTAAGCAGTCATTAGTAATAGTACGTATTAATCTTGAAGGAACAAAAGAGAGCAGTCAATATTGTTGCATGACAAGGTGTAATTATTACAGACATTAAATCAGGTGAGTGCATGCGTGTCTGTACCAAAAAGTTTATATCTATCAGAATGACAGCGGATTATATAAATGAAGTGCATGTATCTTGTATTGCTAAAAGTCTTAATTATAAAGGTATTTATAGAGTAAAAAATTAGACTATATAAAATAACACAATTACTTAGCTTGGCTACTTTAATTAAGTTATCGCTAGCTCATGGTTTATACAACAAAAAACATAAAACAAAATTAAATTTTATGGTTTAACATCCTTAATTTTCAAGTAGTTTTTCGAATATTTATTAAATAAAAGTACTGATATAACTTAACTATCAATATTACATAAAAATATATTTTTCTATGGTCTTAATAGTATTAAAGTTAAAAATATTGTTATAGCTAAGGGGGGGATATAGTTTAATTGGTAAAACATCTATGTTGCATATCGTCATTTCGGGTTCAACTCCTGATATCTCCATATTTATATTTTACTTTTTATTTAGCCGTTGGCAACATACTATAAAGATAGGTTTATGGTTTATATGTTTTTTATTTTTTTTTATATTTAGTTAATAAATTAAGCTTGCTTACTCCTTAAGTATGTATCAACAGTAAAGCAGGCTTAACTATTATGCATAACTTTTTGTGCATATCACTACTATAATCGCTATATATATAATAATATTTTATAGAAAATAATGTAGTTGTAAACTTATAACTAGTTTTACTTTTTTATATACTATTTTATTTATTTTATAACTTTTTATAATATATAATTTTTTCACAATATATAATTTTTTAAAAAACACAATTATTTGTAATATATGACTTTTTATAATATGTGATTATAAGATACAGGTTTAGTATTGTGTAATTATTAATATAATCTAGCATTAGATATTCCGTGTATGTCTATATATTATATGTTATATAGCCTAAGAAGCTCAACTGGTTGAGCGGAACTCTGAAGATGTTTAGGTTATAAGTTCGAATCTTATCTTGGGCATTTAATCTTTACATATCTTAAAATATATATAATATAATTTATATATATTTTAAGATATAGTTAACGTAAAACATAGTCAATATAGTATACATATAACAAAAGTTAAAATATAAAATATTAAACAAAACACTAGTGTTACTAAGTGTTACAATTTTTATACTATCAGCATTAATTCAAAGTTTTAAATAAGTAATTGTTTTTTATGCTTGTATAGCTACGAAGTTGAGTATAATAGAAAAATAATCATTAAGGAAACACTAAAAAATAAATAAACGTGCATGCATAGCCTAAAATAAGCAATTAGCAGTTAACAATAGTATATGTGAAAAATGGTATATTAGTTTTGTACTTAATTAAGTAAATATTAAAAACAGGGTAGTGATGGAATTGGTAGACATGAGTAGTTTAGGACTATTTGATTTTAAGATCTTATCCGTTCAAGTCGGATTTACCTTAAACAGTTGTTATGTTTAATCTAGAAGTTAATAATTACTAAAGATAGTATTAAAATTATTTTATATTAATACTATATTTTTATCTACATTACATTTGTGTAATGTATTTATTTAAATTGCAATTTTTAATTATACTCTTTTATTTTTACTAGTATACTCTTTTATTTTTACTAGTATAACTTCTTATTAGCGTTAATATATGTTGTAGACTAATAGGCAAGTCATAAATTTTTGGTATTTATTATTGAGTGTTCGAACCACTCCAACATAAAACTAAGTGATATTAATATTATTTTACCGGTTTAAACTATACCGGGATTTTTAAGATACATGTTTAGAGAATTATGCATATTTTACATCTTGCTGTAACATCCTTGAAGCGAGACATAAATATAGTATCTGCATAAATATAGCATATGCATAAATATAGTATCTGCACAAATATAGGTGGTTATAATTCAATGGTAGAATGACTGTATGTGGAACAGATTGTTCCCTGTTCAAATCAGGGTATCCACCCTTAGTTAAAATACCTAACTAAAAATTAAATCAAAACGAGCGCTTTTTCTTTCATTTATAAACGTTTAGTAATGCTAAATTTAAAGCCCGAGTAGTTCAAAAGGTTAGAACATTAATTTCATGCGTTAAATACGAGAATTCGAATTTCTCCTCTGGCTCATGATAAAAAACACACTAAACAATATAAATTTCAAAAGCCGAAATATGAAATATTTCGAGACAAATCTAAAAAAAAGCAAAATTTTATCATTCTGATTTAAATAATATTATAATATACGATGACGCGTTAAGTAATAAAAATAAGATATTCCAAAACAATAAACAAAGATGCGGAGTCTAGAGGTGTGTTAATAAAATAAACGGTAAATGTTACGTAGAAAGCTTTGTCAACTTAAGCTCACGACTGCAGAGCACTACTTCGTAAGCAATTATTTTTCTTTAAATTACTTAGCTAAAACAACCTAAAAATATAAAAGTAAAATTTACAATGCTCTGCTGGCTCACGGACATTAGAATTTCCAACCGGAGATATTAGAAGTTTGTGCTAGACCTGTTGTTATTAAAAGAGAGCAATTTAATTTTGATTATTTTAAACCTGAATATAACATATTAACTACAGCAGGATCTAGTTTACATTTTAAACATTTTGAATAAACATTATTTAAATCGCGTAAGTTGAGCGATAAAGCTTTGTATAATTTGAGAAAAGCAAGAGTAGGTGCAGTATTATCTCCTTTAGCTAAAACCAACCAATTGCTGTCCACATCTCATATCGTTACCCTTAAAAATATTGAAACAAACGATACTAAAAGATATAGTTCTATTGGCACTGCTGCCAAAGAATTGAAAGTAAACCATGCTACATTATTAAATTACATAAATAAAGATAAGTTGTTTAAAGGTAAGTACATTATTAAGAGAGTAAGTAAAAAAAAGAATGAGAGTTCAACTGGTTAAAACGTTAATTTCATGCATTAAGAATGTGAATTAGAATCTCTCTCCCGGTTATTTTCATATTTTATCTTATTTTATTCTGCTGTTGCTTATTTACTCTGCTGTTTAAAAGCATCCGCTGAAAAAAATGAAGTATCAGCAGAGGCAAGAGGGGCAGTTTTCTGTTAGTTTATGTACTTACATTTTATGCATTTCATATTTTAATTGGTCTAATAATATACATATTAATACCTTACATTTATTTAAAATATATAAATATATTGTTATGTCTACTAAACATAACAGTCAACATGTCTTCTTTTAATGTCTTTTAATAGTGACATCTTAATTTTTTTCTGTTTTTATAAGTTAATGCTTTGCTGCGCAGCAACAAAAAACAGGTAGGTTTAAATCCTACAAAAACAATGGCTGTTTTTTCTATGTTATTTTTGTTATTATCTAATGCCGTCACGTTTAGACGAGAAAAATCCATTCTTTATTCCAGAGAAACCATAATAATTTTATTATGCTCTTGTTTCATAGCATCAAATAACTTAAATATGTCTTTTTTAGACAAGGGTTTGGGTATATATGGTGGTCTATTTCATGTTACACCTATTACACATGTTTTTCATCTCTTTCTTTTTTTATTAAGTGCAATTATTTTTTTACTAACTGCTTTTTATCCTAGAAAACTTCTACATAAGGATTCTGTATATAGTGAAGTTTTACCTTGTTCTATAAATTCTGTATATTCTCCTTTCATATTTATTTATGATACAAAGTTAATAAATAAAATGGGACAACAATTTAGAATAATTGAATATCCTTTAATAATACTATTTACAATAATAGGAGGTAGTTTTTTAGTTTCAGCTAGTGATATTGTTTCAATTTTTTTATGTATAGAGCTACAAAGTTATGGTTTATATTTGCTTGCTACAATATACAGAAACTCTGAATTATCTACATCAGCAGGTCTTACTTATTTTTTATTAGGTGGTTTATCGTCTTGCTTTATATTATTAGGCACGAGCTTATTATACGCAAATTCTGGTACAACAAGTCTAGATGGTTATTATATAATAACAGGCTTATCTAGCGTAGCAAATGAGTATGCAACTACTATGTTAGATTGATATAAACCTTTTTATTTAAACATTTCTCTTTTAATTATGTCGGTAGGGTTTTTATTTAAAATATCAGCAGCACCTTTTCATTTTTGGAGCCCAGATGTTTACGATGCCATCCCTACTATAGTTACGACTTTTGTTGCAATAATACCTAAAATTTCTATCTTAATTTTTTTATTAGAATTAGTACATTACACCAGTAATTTTTATTTTGTTTTTAATTTTACATGAACCTCTGGCTTATTATTTAGTTCATTTCTATCTTTAATAGTAGGTGCTGTTTTAGGTTTAACACAATTTAGAATAAAAAGGTTATTTGCATATAGTACTATATCACACCTAGGTTTTATACTTTTAGCTCTAAGCATAAACAGTTTAGAATCTGTTCAAGCCTTTATCTTTTATTTAATGCAGTATTCTATTTCAAACTTAAATGCATTCGTTTTGCTAGTTAGTATAGGATTTTCCTTGTATCCTTTTATAAATAAAGATACTAGCAAAGTAGAGTATAACAATTTACCAGATAGTAATAACTCTCCTATACAACTTATTACTCAGCTAAAGGGTTATTTTGATCTTAACCCTGTAATAGCTTTAAGCTTAGCTATCACTTTATTTTCTTTTATAGGTATACCACCACTTGTTGGCTTTTTTGCAAAACAGATGGTATTGTCTGCTGCCTTAGATAGTGGCTATGTATTTTTAACTTTGGTGGCCATACTAACTAGTGTTATTGCTGCCGTCTATTACTTAAATATAATTAAACAAATGTTTTTTGACGTACATCAATACAAGCTAAATAAAAAATACGCAGATAAAACTTTACAAGGTAGTATCCTATGTAATAGTAAACCTGAAACAAAATATACAAGTAACGGTTTAAATACATATGAACGCATTAATATTTTAGGAAAGGGTGTTTTACTTAAGCATGATACAAATAAAGCAAGTGATGTATATTTTAAAATTGATAATGTAGTTTTATCATCTTGTTTAGCCATAATTATTTCTATTTTAACTTTAATGTTGTTATTATTTATATTTGTAACTAATATACTTATAAGATTATCAAGTGTACTTGCAATTATAATGTTTAACCCTTAAATGTCTAGTACAACTTTTTTTTTTTTATTTATACCTTTATTAAGTTTTGTTTTGTTAGCTGTAAATCTAGTATTTGCTCCGCATAATCCATATCAAGAAAAAGACAGTGCATTTGAATGTGGATTTAGTTCATTTTTAGGACAAAATAGAACACAGTTCAGCATATCTTTCTTCATATTTGCTTTGTTGTTTTTGCTGTTTGATTTAGAAATTTTATTAGTGTATCCCTATCTGGTAAGTGCTTATACAAATGGTGTTTATGGATTAACTGTTATGTTAGTATTTCTTTTAGCTTTAACTTTAGGTTTTGCCTTTGAATTGGGTAAGAAAGCATTATCTATTGATAGTAGACAAATATTAAGTAGCCCACCTAAACCTCATGCTTTCATAAGTCTGCCTGTGCAAAGTGGAAACTTATACATTATTAATAAGTATATGCCATTAGCTATATATCTCACCATAGTGCTTGTATCTACTTATACATTAGATCAGGACATCTTATTTTATATGTTTGAGAATCTTTACTTAACTTTAGTGGTATTATGCTGTATGTTACCTTCTAATATATATTCCTTGTATTTATTAACTGTAGAAGTTAATTCCCGTAGTGAAAAGTGATATGATATTATAAAACATACATATAATTATTTTAAGTTGTTTTATCAAAATACCTTAGATTGTAAAACATGATGTAAAAAATTTACATATGTTTTATTTATTATAATTGTTATTGTTGTTTTTTTTATTTTACAAATACTGCTAATATCTTCAGCTAGAGGTTATCTCTTTTCATTTTTTGGAATAACTATGAATTTAAACCATTATTGCTTATGTGTTCATATAATACTTTTTTTGTGAGTACCTTCTGCTTATATGTGTAGAATTTATACACAATGAATGATATCATTAAGTAATAGATATAGAGGTATCTACAATACCAATATAGACTTTTCATTATCTATAGTTAAAAATGTAATAACTAGAAAAAGGTTTGCCATCAAATTAGGAATACTATTAGGTATTGGTTTTAATTGATACTATATGTATGATATCCTAAAAAGTAACTGCTATATTCGTCCGGTATATTGCCTTGGACTAGATAATGATGACGTAGCATATGCTGCTAATCATCCAGTTGATGACGATGATAATGCTAGTATGTACAAACATTTCGTGGTAGGTAAACCTCTTGAACTAGTGGATGAAAATGGAAATAGGGTAGATCTTACAAACCATTACATACAAACACCAAAAGATCATACTAACATTATATCAAATAGAGATTTAGAAAATAATGGTTACGTTAAAGATCATACAGGGACATATCTGAAGTCCACTGGTAATAATATAACAGAAAAAGTATGTTATACTCCTATTAATGAGGACTACTGTATTTCATCAACATTAGCTAAAAGTTATAGCACTAACATGTTAAATAAAATGGCTACATACAGGTTACCTATTAGAGACATTATACCTGCGATTCCCCACGGTCAAGATTTAGTTAAACCATCTAATCTGAAAGACTGTTACGCAAATTTACCAGTCTTTCAAAAACAAGGTTTAGCAATCATAGATAACCCTGGACAGGAACATCTTATTAAACACTTTGCCGTTGCTATGACGGGTTATTACTTTAGACCTGAAAATGGGTTTTTACCTGGTAGTGAAAGTAAAAGTGGTATAGGCCAGGTGGATATAATAATAAAATCTGATGCTTATGTAAATGAAACAAGATTAAGAAACATGGGATGTGGTGAGCTGAAATCTCAAGAAGGTGATTCTTATACTTCTGTAGCCGTACAAGCTACTCGGTACGCTGATAATGACAATGATACTACTAAATCTATTGTTTATACTATAAAAGGTACTAAGATAGCCTTTTTTATATATGACGAATTATGACATAGTAGTAGAGGTTTTAAATTAAAAGGAATTATGTTTGATGGTTTACTTGGTTTATACAATGATCGTGAAGGAGTAAAGGTATTACCTCAAGAAAACACTTTTGCTCCCCAAGCTATGTATTACAATTATTTTTCTATAGACAATAACCCCGTATATGCCTCAGATGTCTATAGTGTACATCTTATGTTTAAATACTTGAGTATGAGCCATCATCCTCCCATTGCCGAGATTGATGAAGATCGTACAACTAACCCACCTAAGTTATCAATTAATTTGAGAGCCTTGGAACCTCACTCCTATCATACGGAAGCACCAGTTGTATCATCTGTAAACACTGATCTAGGTATTAGAAGGTTAGCTCTAGATAGATATGGTAAGTTTCCAAGATATTATCCAAACCACTTCTAATAAGTATAAACAAACAAATTATAAAAATATAGTTATTCATCTGTTAATAGCAAACTAATGTGTAAAAATAAACTTAACATTATATTAATGCATGCATGGTGTATACTAGTAAGACGTGATTATAATGCCAGGTGTATATTTTATTTCTATTTAATTCACTAGCCTTTTGTACCTTAGCCTTACATATCGGGTTTTTGCCTTATAAGATTATATAGACAAGGAGGCAAAATACATGGCTGTTGTCACTGTATTGCGCGGGCATGGGGCGTAATACCTTGTGTCTATATATCTGCTTTTGTTAGGGTGGACGTAATACCTTGTGTTTATATCTCTGCCTATGCAGGATTGGGGTGTAATATTATGTAAATAATGTGTTTATAAAGAAAAGTAAATTATCATGCGGAGCAATGCGGAGCAGGAGCCCGCATACGACTCGGCCATTTCCTCCGGCTTGTCGTGCTCCAGCTTTTCGTTATGCTCATCTTCATGCTGCTCATGCCCATGGTGTCCATTTGACGGATAGCTCTGCTGCTACGCACCCAAATTGTAATGATTATTTTCTGCCTATATAGCAAGGGACCTCCTTTGGACCCATGGCCAGAAAATGGTCACACATAACTATACACTGTTGAACAATTATTAATAAGTGAGCATGCTAGCTGTATCGATAATTAAGCTTGCGACCTTTATAATTATGCATTCTTTGTTTCGCAATGAAACAATACGAAATATAATGTTTTGGTTTTATTTATTTTAACATAAAATAAAAAAAAAAATGATGCTTTGTGTATGCACACGTATGTGCATTCCTTTGGTATATAACAAGCACCATGGTAATACTTGTAAAACAAGCGTTTATTTGTAAACTTACATTTTTATTTGTAATACTATATAATAATGAATTTATCACTAATATTATTTTTAATAGGTATACTAGGTTTTGTTTTAAATAGAAAAAATATAATTTTAATGCTTATATCCATAGAAATAATGCTTTTGGCTATTACATTTTTAATTCTGGTAAGCTCACTTAGCTTTGACGATATATTAGGACAAACATATGCTATATATGTAATAGCAATAGCCGGAGCAGAATCGGCAATAGGCCTGGGTATATTAGTAGCTTTTTACAGATTAAGAGGAAGCATAGCAATAGAACATAAATAATGTATTTAGTTATAATTATCTTACCTTTATTAGGTTCAATAGTTTCCGGTTTTTTTGGTAGAAAAGTTGGGGTTAGCGGAGCACATTTAATTACATGTATGTGTGTAATAGTAACAACATTGCTAGCGTTAGTTAGTTTTTTTGAGGTAGGTTTAAATAATATACCTGTTTCTATCATATTATTTAAATGAGTTGATTCAGAATCACTTGATGTATTATGAGGTTTTAGCTTTGACTCGTTAACAGTTTCTATGCTAATACCTGTATTAATTGTTTCTTCTTTAGTTCATATATATTCCATAGGTTATATGAGTCACGACCCTCATAACCAGAGATTTTTTAGTTATTTGAGTTTATTTACTTTTATGATGATTATACTTGTTACAGCAAATAATTTTTTACTAATGTTTGTAGGATGAGAAGGTGTTGGAGTTTGTTCCTATCTTTTAGTAAGTTTTTGATTTACTAGGATAGCAGCGAACCAAAGTTCCATGTCTGCTTTTCTAACTAACAGGGTGGGTGATTGTTTATTAACCTTAGGTATGTTTACTATTATATGAACATTTGGTAACTTGGATTACTCAGCCGTATTTTCATTAGCCGCTAATATAAATGAAAATATTGTTACTATTATTGGTATTTGTTTATTAATAGGGGCTATGGCTAAAAGTTCACAAATTGGGCTTCATGTTTGATTACCTCTTGCCATGGAGGGTCCTACACCTGTTTCTGCCCTAATTCACGCTGCTACGATGGTTACAGCTGGTGTGTATTTATTAATGCGAGTATCTCCTCTAATAGAGTATAGTTCAACAGTGCTAATACTTTGTTTATGATTAGGTAGTATTACTACTGTGTTTAGTTCTCTAATTGGTTTATTCCAACAAGACATAAAAAAAGTTATAGCTTACTCTACTATGAGTCAATTAGGCATGATGGTTATTGCAGTAGGCTTGTCTTCGTATAATGTTGCTCTATTTCACTTAGTTAACCATGCCTTTTATAAAGGACTTTTGTTTTTAGGAGCAGGTGCTGTAATACATGCTGTAACTGATAATCAAAATTTTAGAAAATATGGTGGTTTAATAATATTTTTACCTTTAACTTATTCAGTTATGCTAATAGCTTCTCTTAGTTTAGTGGCTTTTCCTTTTATGACAGGTTTTTACTCTAAAGACTTTATACTTGAGTCTGCATATGGACAATATCAATTGTCTAGTATTGCTGTGTATTTTATAGCAACTATTGGTGCTATGTTTACTACCTTATATTCAGTTAAAGTTTTATATCTAACATTTATAACTAATCCTAATGGGCCTTTAGCTAATTATAAAAAAGCACATGAGGGTGATATCTTTATGAGCTTACCCTTAATAATATTGGCAGTTTTTTCTATATTTTTTGGTTATATAACTAAGGACATATTTATAGGATTAGCTTCTAATTTCTATGCAGACAACAGTTTATTTATACATCCTTTACATGAAATTATGTTAGAAACTGAATTTGCTGTGCCTAATTTTTTCAAACTATTGCCCTTATTATTAACAGTTATATTAAGTGTAGTATCTTTAATATTATCTGAATACCTATTTAGCTTACTTATTAAGTTTAAGTTTACTAGATTGGGTTACAACATTTTTAGTTTTTTTAATCAACGCTTCATGATTGAGCTTTTTTATAACAAATACATTACTCGTTTTATACTTAATTTGGGAGGACAAACTACTAAAGTTTTAGATAAGGGTTCAGTAGAATTATTGGGACCTTATGGCTTAGAAAAAGGACTAGTAAAATTAAGCAAAGGCCTAAGCAGTTTAAATACTGGTATTATAACTTCTTATGCTTTATATATATTAGTTGGTTTAATTATATATATATTAATACCTTATATATCTATTAAAGACATTGGTTTATTATTGCTAATAATGTTTGTTTTACTTACAATAACTATTGATTCATATAAGTTTAGTATATCAGATATCATTGATAGATATACCTTTAAGGTGACAAGATAAAGCATAAAGGATGATATAAAAGCACTAGATGATATAGCAGCAAGTGAAAAGCGTACACTGGTAATTAAAAGGAATATAAATAAAATACCCTTACCAATTTTAGATCAAATAGATAAAAGGGGTGGTATCAAAATCGTACCTAGCACAGCACGACCATGCTCCGCTGCTACGCTGCTCCGCATAAAAAGTAGTGTTAAAAAAATTGGACAGGCTTCCTGCATAGCCAATAATTTATCTGAATAAATTAATAATATAGCCACGAAGCCTACTAAAAGACCCATATGTACATCATTGCCTAGTCTACATTTATAATAAATTTATAAAAAACGTTATAAAATTTTAAAATGCATACATTGTCAGATCTTTTTGATGACTTTTAATAAAACAAATAGTAATAAAAATAAAAATAAAAAAGGGATTAGCTCAATGGTAGAGCAATCGTTTTACACACGAAAGGTTAGGTGTTCAAATCGCCTATCCCTTATATATAATAAGGTTTACTAAGCTATATTGTAAATACCAAGCAATATATTCAATATTACATACTTGCGTTTGTTTTTTATATGCATGTTCCACAACCAAGTAGCGCTAATCCGTACTCCGTAATTCGTACTCCGTAGCAATGCTTACGGAGTACTAGTCATCAGCAATATATTGAGCATGTCAAAAGTAAACAAAACCTAAAAAATAATATGTATTAAAAATATGTAGGTGTACTTGCTGCGCAGCAACATTACGAAATATCAAAAATAAATATCTATGAAAATGGTCAATTGTTGTTATTGCCATTAATATAAGTAAAGTAAAATTAATTTACAATAGAATGGTTTAATTAAACCCACAAACACATTTATAACAATTAGGTTACAAACTTTTTATTTAGTTTTTTATGAAGGCTTAGATTTGTAAGCTTGCTATAAGTATTAGAAGTTAAGCTTCCATAAAAACCAAAAAAAAAGATTGAAATAGCAATATTTCATATAAGCATTAAATTTAATGCTTAGTTTATGTACTCCTTTCAAAATTAATCGTCTAGTCCTATGGGTTGTACCACGAATTCAGAACAAAAGATGCAGTTATTGAATAACAAAACTGAAAAAAAAGATTTAAAATATTATTACGAA